GGAATTGCAGGATGAAGATAGGATGGATGCATTCACATTGAAGGTTGAAAAGGAATTGAATCATAATAAGAGGACGGGGACTTTCTTTTAACATTAACCTGCCCTTTGAGGGAATCAATGTCTATTGTTAATAGACTTTTTGCGACGTGAATCGAGGAAAAAACCTAGAGCACTAATTCCACTGCATGTGAGGGAGGTTTGGGGAAGTGAAGAAGATCTTTCGTAAGATAAGAGAAGTGGACAAAACAAATCTGCCATTGGCAATAGTGAGCAGCTTCTAATTCCACCGCTGGATAGGAATGAAGGCATTTGCCGACAAAGAGTATAGTTAATGGACGAGAAGCGGGATCGCCATTTTCCTTACAATAGGGGCATTAAGATTAAGAGAGGATTCTGCCCATGTATTTCATCTTCCTCGATAGCATCCGATTACTGATTCTTAAACTGCTAGGAAGCAGTAAAAGCAATCCTCAGGCCTGGGATATGATTAAGGCCTTTGAATTGAAAGGGGGTGAAAGAAGTTGAGGGGCGTAGCGCTTACTCTTTTTCTAAGTTCCGAATCGATGTAATTGCATAAGTAGAGAAGATGCTCGACTGCTGCTGATAGGATACCGAGTGGAATACTTGGAGCGAGAGTGGGAACGTCTAAAGGCGTTTACTGCCGAAGCCGAAGAAAGGTTTCAAAACGCCCGGGAAATTGATCGGTTTCGTCAGGAAGAACGAGACCGACAGCGGGCGGAATTTCACACTCAGTTGGAACCCTTTCTTCAACCTTTGACTACATACCGAATAAGGCAAGCTGGCAGCTAAAAAGCATGCCCTTTGAGGAAGTGAGAAAGCGCCTCAATCAAAAAATCCAAGCCCCAGAGGCATTTCTCAAGGGGTTGAGGTTCGGGGAAAAAAGGGAGGACCCGAGGCCAGAGTAAGTTGGGTTGGGGTATAGAGCCGTAAGCGCGATGGGGGGTGACAGAGACAAGAGCAGCGAAGGGCGGTCCGCTTGATCTCTCATTTTCACAATAGTATAGGTCTAAGCGAGAATATGTGCCTGTGGGAAAGTCTTCCTGCGCGTGCTTTCTTCTTTCAATACCCTACATGGAACTACTCGATCTTTCCAATCCATCCCGAGAGTGAAGCGAAACGTAATCTAGCGCAAGAGTTTCAGTGAGCGAGCATGGAAGCGGTAGTACACAGGTTAGCGTGGAGTTGTCAGTAGAGCTTCGATATCTAGTCTAGCAAAGCATATACCCAATTTTCAATGATAAAGGTGAGAATGACCTTAAATACTAATGGATCCATGGCAAAAGGAAGTGGTAGAGGTCATGGCCTCTAGTGCCGTCGAAGGCTTGCTTGAATCGATACGCTTACCGGACTTCTCTGTCTATTCAATTGATTTTGTTGCAGACTCTTCCCCACACCTATTTCTTCTCCCTGCCCAGTAGTGGAGCTTGACCCTCGCCCTACGCCGATTGACCGCTGCGCCCCTTGTGCAGGTAAATTAGGCTCTGGAGGGAATACCCGGTTCATCGGAATTTCGTACAGAAGAGGTAGGCTCGGGTTCCTGGTATAGGTATAAGAAAGCCTGTAGAGCTAAATAGAGGTAAACTTGACTTCTATGCGTACTGAGCTGAGGTGCTAATGCTTACCGCGGGGATAAACTATCTTAGTCATACTTCCTTGATAGGTGAGACTTCCACGAAAGCACAGATAAGAATAATCTTAGTATGCAAGGACTGAGGCTATTATAGTGTTCTTTGCTTTTATAGAATATCCTCCGCTGTTGCTAAAGGAAAGTCAAGCCTGTTCATTCATTCATGGCAATCGGTCTAGTAAGGAATAAATGAGCTGTAGCCTTAGTCTTAGTACGCGCACTAGAAGTGACTACCGAATGCGCCTGTGACAAAATCCAATCTTATTTGTGTGCCGCGAAGGGCCTACCCCTTGAAAATGGAAGGGCATGGATTCTTTCCTGAAAGTGCGAAGGTGAAAGAGAATACAAAGTTAGCGACGTTGCTTTGACAGAGGGAGCTCTTTGACATCGTGGGGAAGCTATCACCCAGAGCATCAAATTATGAAAGCAGGAAGCATCCGAGCCTAATTTGAGTTGAGTAAGAGGAAGGCCCTCGCTTAGGAATGGGCAGCTAGCCATTTCGCATTTGTGCATTTGGCATTTGACACAGTTATTGATTCATTTCATGAAAACATGGCATTCGATGCAGCAGATTCTATGGCATCTTCTTCACCTACTGCACTTCCTGCCAAACCACGCTTTTATACTTACTGCACGAGCTGTGACCATTGACAAGAACGAGAGCTCTATACTTCGTAGGAGGGCTGCTGCTTTGAAATCCAACCGAGCCCCTTAGTCCAAATAGAAAAAGTTCTGGGCCGATTCACCTTTCACCTAAAATACCCTCCGCCCTGGGGAAAAAAAATGTCTTTCCCTCGTGGTCTTCCCAGAGCTAGGGGACATATATTGTTCGGATTATTCGTTCACAATTAAGACCAGGTGCTCATACCCAGAAAGAAAGTAAGACTTCGAAACTAAGACAAAAACGCTTTTAAGCATCAAAAAGATCGAGAAAGTCCGATCGAATAACCGGCGGTAACAGGATTTCGCCCGGCTGATTGTAGTTTTTAGGCACTAAAAGTAGTTCTTAGGCTAGGCTGCGATTTTACACCCTTCGGTAAACCCGGAGTAAAGGGACAAAGAACTTCTCGCAAAAGACCACTTCGAGCAGATGTCACGCGCTCAGGACACTCCCCCTATCTATGTCAATAGAGACAGACCATAGAGTAGTGCGACAAAGAGGCAGGCACGCCTGAACATTCTTTCAAGTCGGAGGTTGATCCGTGACTACGCATTGCTCTTTTCTTTTGGAAGGGCAGGATCAGATCTGGAAAGGAAGGAAGCCCGATTTCACGGCATCGGAGTCCTACCGGACTGTCTTTTTCGGGCTTTCGCGGAGCCCCCCGCTAACGCAGCATCAGTGGTGCTACGAGTCGGCCTCAGGAGACAAACCTCTTAGAGAATTGTGCTCGCTAGCCTTCCACGCCATCGGCTTATCCGGTTCCGCACGGGTGCTTCTGGCACCTTCTCGCGTATATGGAAGTCGACCTTCGAAAAGATGAAAGCATTCGATCTATCAGGCTGGTTAAGTAATCAATCATCCAGCTGAATTCGATATATGATAAGAGGGGAAGACTTCGCTTAGGGTTGCTAAGCTCGCTTCGACGCCTCGATTTCCTTTTTTTTTTAGAGGTCTTGTTGTGAGTTGAGCAATGTAGGGCTGTACGCCGGGCCATATAAGGAAGCGGATCTCTATCGTAAGGGATTCTAGGCTCTTTTACACCCGCTTATCGAAAGTCGCCACTTTCAAACTTAGCCTAGCCGATTTGGTTCTTGGGTTTGTTGTCTTCCGCCCTAAGACTTTCGTTCAGTGACATCACAAGGGTTGGTTTGAGCGCTTAGGGCCATTGGGAGGGGGCTTTCCGAGAGGGCGCTAGGAAATCGGACTATTCTAACGCTACTGACTGAATGGACTTACATCCAGGGAGTGAATTCTCTAGGTTAGGTTACCTCTTTTCTCCTGGTAGACCGCTTGGTGTTCATCAGTCAGTTTGCTTCTTTCTTTGACTGACGTAATTGATTTGCGGATGGAGATGCGGAATCTTCTTCTCTGTATTAGCCACCCTTCTTCACTGAAAAAGAGAGCTCAGAAGAACTCGTCTATTATGGTACGGATAAATCAATGGTACCGGATTCAACTCAGTCCAGAGAATGGAATGTCAGTTAGGGAACTGTAGTCAGACGCAGACCAGCGCGGGTGGGCGCCACAGCTGTCTTCCTCCATGATAAATGACAAAAAAATATCAAGCCTAACCCGTCTTGCCTCTTTCTACGGTCCCTCAAGTCAAATAAAGGTCCTTGTGGAAAACTTTCTTTGTTTTCTTGCAATACCGAAAGAGGCTTTTCCCCCGCAATACGATTTACTTCAAAATCCAATCTGCTTTCTTACAGGGATGAAATTGCTTTCTTTCGAAAAGGTTTTTTCGGAAAGCCTCGGTTGTCAGTAACCTTTCTTTTAATTTCAAAACATTCCTAGTCTTTTTTTTTTCAGCCCACCAACAAACAAATATGGATTCCCCATCATTTAGCATTTATGCTAGCAATCGGGAAATATGGTATCCATCTTCTCGGGCAACCAAGCGTCAGGACAAACTGGTAGGGACCGGTTAATAAGCGAACAAACGTTTGTCAATTCCACTAATTTAAGATTCATTATTTTTCCGAAAACACAGGGTATCATGGAATGTCTTGCAGGCACTTAGAAAAGGATTCTCTTATCAAATAAGAAGGTGTTTCTATCGTTCTCACTCTGAAAAGTTGCCAAAAAATCCGTTGTATTTTAAGATTCCCTTCCATCAATCCCCTCTAAGCACGTCATCAAGTACCAATCTCACAATGACCAAACAGCCCTTACACCCACAAGTTGTTCACTGGCACGTCTACTCTAGAAAAACCCCCTGCTTTTCCCTCTGCCCTGCATTTTAACCAATCTTCTTTCCTAGAAAGAGAAAAAGTCAATTAAGATCTTATCTTAAGCTTAAAGATCTTGAAACAATGAGTGACCTGAACAATAACCAATAACCCAAAATGAACAAGCAAGAGGAAGACCTTCAAGAGCACACCAACTTTTCCCTCCTCGGCTTTTCCAAGATCCTCCTTCCCTTCACTAATGAAAGAGTTCACCACCTGTTTGAATAGTCCATAATAACAGGTAGGTTTCATTAATGAAAAGAAAAGCGGAGGCCCGCCATCTGCTAGCATTGTGGTTTGGAATCGATTCTTTATCAATGGCCTACCCTTTCTTTGAACCTTGTCAATGATCGAACTTAAAGATATGAACTGAGTGCCATTTGATGAGTAACTGAGAACAAGGGAGAGGGATATAGAAAGAATGAAGTAATGAAAGAGGAAGTCATTGCTAGTAGTAACGACTTGTTACGATCCATTGGTTCATATAGAATCCATGTCCTAGGTGTATCAAAAAACATTCTTTTCGCTAAGCGTATATAATAAAATAGTCCACCCTGAAACCAAGGGTAACAGCTGAGTCCTCTCCGAACCGCAGGAGATAGTTGCCCATCATACGGCTCACCAACTTAACTTGCCTCTATGGGAGGCTCGCTCCGGGCAGGTTCGGATCACTTACAATACACAGCTCTACGAAGGAAGGGGTTGGGTTAGGAACGTTTTCAATATGATTTTTTCCCGTATTTGTTCTATGAGAAATGCGAGTCTGTTTTGTCAACTTTCTTCATCCCCCTATATAAAAAGCAAAATGATCAAATCAAAAAGGAAGGCGAGCTTGCTTTCTTATTCCCGTGTTCGATCTCTTCCATCTCTGCCTCGCCCCTTGTCACCTATGTTGAAGAAAGGTTTGGAACCTTGTAGAGAATGAAGAGGGGCCAAGGATCCTCCTCTTAACAGAGCTTCTCGAGGCTCCACTCTCCCCCCTGAATAAGTAAGGCCTCCTTAGCCTGAGCGAAGATGGGGATAAGGAATAAGGATTGAAGCCCCGCCGCTCTGCCAGGCACTGGACAGGGGTTAGCTCTGTAAATGTGTAGAGCCAAGTGTAGTGTAGTAGTAGGCACTTCTAGGCCCCTTCCCGACTACTGGATCACTCCAGTGCTTTGGGTACTACGGACCCTCTGCCATCCATTGCAGCAGAGCCGTTTCATGAGCGGGGGGGGGCTAAGCGCAGTTCTTTGAATCAAACGTTGAATGAAATCGATTCTTTTTTAGATATAAAAATCGAAATCGGATAGGATAGATAGATGAATCTATCTTTCTATTCATATATATTACTAAAAAAAAAATGGATTTCTATAGTTAAGTAGCGTAGCAAGAAGCCCCAAATCCTTGATTTGACCAGGAAAGACTGCACTGCTTTGGGCCCAGGAAGCGAAGGGAATGAGCTCGGCTGCTTCTCCTCCACACTTCTTTTTTTCCGTGCCCGTTCCGCATGCGCTTCGCGCGCCATTGGCGCTTTGTTCTCCTCTTATTCTTCATTGGACGGTTCGGATGGACTTCGCCGTTCTTTCCCAACTAAAATAGAAAAGGCTGTCTCACATCGAGATGTCGATTCGTTTTCCGCCCCCAATGAGATGGGGAATTTTGCACCCCCTATTTAGACTTTTGGGCTCTTCATCTTTCTGAATCGAGGCCCGGCTCGCGTCGTTCCAACAACCGGCGGGGAGCACCTCAGTATACGATCGCGCGCAATAACTGGGAGTCCTATTACACCTAAGGCCAACTTCAATTCACCAAACCAAGGTTCATCTCGTGTAGTGATTGTGGACTCGTACAAGTCGTAAAGGGTAGACGCTTGATGTATCAGACTCGACCCTATCGTAGCATGCATTCCCATCCGTGTCGCAACTGATTCGGTAAGCTACGTGTCCGGTGCACGGAGAACTGCCTTCGGTCCCCCAAACTGACTTACTCGTGGCAACCTTCCGGCCGCCCAACAACCTATAACGCTAGTCACTACTCCCACTGGGGCTAGGAAGTAAGCCCCACAACCCAAAGCGGCGAAGAACAAATAGAATTTGCTACAAAAGCCGGCTAACGGGGGTATTCCTGCGTATGAGAACATAGTAATGGAAAAGGTAATAGCCGAAATAGGATTCGTTTTGGCTAGAGCGCCCAAATCCGCTATATATTTGACACGGGTTTGCCGTAATGCTGAAACTATGGCGAATGCATCTATCGTCATTAATGCATAAATAAAGATACCTATTAGTAGTGATTGAATTCCTTCTATGGTTCCACATGAGAAACCAGTACGAATATAACCTACATGTCCAATTGAACTATGAGCTAGAAGTCTTTTTACTTTCGTTTGGGCCATGGCGGCCAGTGCTCCTAAGATCATAGAAGCAATGCTGCAGAAAAAGAAGATTTGTTGCAATGTAGCTCCATAGGAACCATAAATAGAAACACGTGAAATATTAGCAAAAATCGAGATTTTAGGCGCAATAGAAAGGAATGCTGTAACCGGGGTGGGCGAACCCTCATAGATATCAGGTGCCCACATATAACGAGTCAAAAGAGAGATTGAGTCCGAAGGGGAGGGGGGTTGAATTCGGGGCTCGAGAGATGGAATAGATGGGGCCCCACAAGTTTTTGATTCGCTGCCGGGGAATTCACACGAAAGGGAACGAGGAATTTTCAACGAAAAAAGTGCTCTCTGAACCGAACGTGAAAGTCATTTTCCATCAGACGGCTGTTCCCTCCACTCTCGACTTGGATTATATATCCAAAAAGGTCCTCCGCTCTCGGCCATTCCACACGCTGCCTAGAAGAGGCGTGGTTATCTGAAGTGGATTCTCTCTTTTCTAGTAGATGCCGAACCTGCTGCCCCATTGACTAAGAAGGGGGCGGGCGCAGCAGCTACACGGACTCCTTCCTTTCTGTTGTTGCCAGCGCTTTCCCGGGCCGAGCCGGAATTCTTTATTCTATATTATATATATATTCTAAAGGGCAGGCAAAGCCCGAAGGCTGCTATCCCAATAGGCCAGCGGGCGAAACGAGGAGAGGGTCCGGCAATTAGACCACCGCGGTCGAAAAAGCGTGTTCCCTTCAGATAACACGCACCCATCCTCGGCCTTCTTCGTTTTCGAAGAAAAACAAAGAAAATCTCGATCTCCGAAAGCGTTTCTTCCCCCGCCGCATCTCCCCTCCTTCGTCGAGCCTTTCCTTTAATGGTTGGGGGGAGCATTCCCTTATTTTAACTTGACGGGCATTCTTCCAGCCTTATTCAAATCAAATAAGGGGTGGGTTTGGTTTGAATATAGGCTCAAACATGATTTGAAGGTCCTAGCTACGCTATGCGAAAAAGCACAAATCTGGAAAGCTGCAGGGATGACAAAAAGAGGGCGCTTTCCTGTGTTGCACTGAAAAAAGAAGGACCTAAGAGAAAACACTCTTCTCTGAGGTTTCTTCCTCCCGCGCCCGCCGCCGCCCGGCCCGCGTTAGAGGGGAAGATTAGCAAAGCGAGAAAAGCCCTTTCTAGATTTCGAGTCGGGAGGGAGAGCAGCATCTTATTCTTTTCGCGAGAACTTCCAGATCAGAAAAGCATTCGGAACGGGCTCCGCGTTCATTTCGTTGGCAGAAACGATCCAGGGGCTTCGGGGAACCCAAAAAATCAGTCTTTCGACTTGATTCATAGATAGAATCTATGATAGATAGACAAAAGATAGATGAACGAGATATCTTTTTTTTTCTCTAAACAAAAAGAGGAATAGAAGAGACATCCCTTTAGATGTCTTAGATGTCTATGTATCCTTTATCATCTTCCGATTCTTTTTTATATCGTTATATCTGCTCTCTCTAAAAAAAATTGAGAGAGAAAGAGCAGATGGACCCTATCCCCTACCCTATATCGAACAGAAATTCCTATCTATTGATAGGAAGATCTTCGTAAAATACCCAACTTTGACTTTTTTTATGAATTCCTCATATCCAAGGCAGCTTACCACAAGCACCCCACCCCCTTATTTGATTTGAATAAAGCTAGTTGGCGCCTTTTAAATCAAACAAAGTAAGTAGTAGGGGCTTCATAGCTACTTTCATTCTAAAGGAAACCGAAGAACCAACCTTTAGTCAATAGGAGCCCTACTTCCCTCTTTGCGACCTCATCACTTCGCGCAAACTAATTTCTTTCTTGGTTTGAATAAATAAAGCGGAGCGCACCTTTGGTACTCGCCGTATGAAAGGCGAGCTCTTTGATAGTGACTTCTTTCGTTTGGTAGGGCGATGAAAGGCTACTTCAATCTAGGAAACAGCCGGAAACTCGAAAGGGTCGCCTTTGGAAGCGTTCGCCGGTAACCAAAGCGTCACAACATAATCAAAAGGAAGGAGTGACGCTGACTGAATCCAATCCATCAACCCGGAAACGAAACAAAGTGAGTTCCCTTTCGTCAAGTAGGTAAAGTAGGCATATGAACCACTTTTGCTTTGCCTTAGACTCTATTGGAACAAAGCAAAGAAAGAGGCGAAATGGAGAAAGGGAAGGGGCAAGGGCGGTCTTGCTTGGCGCGAAGGCTGCTGGTTCGGGGGCAGGGTACGGTACTAAAGGTCCTCGGACTTCCAGGCGGTCTTGCTTTTGGGCAGCTGTTCACCGTTGGATCTCGCCAATACAGCCTCCTATAGTTTTCGTTACCGAGATATCTTTTTTTTTCATTGTTCCCAGGGATTTTTTGGGTAATCCGCTCCCATGCTGCAAACAGTCAAATCTGAACTAAACCTTGTCGCTCTTCTTTCTTTCCTCGCGAGCAGGAAGCACACCAGCAGCGTGCGTTGCGTGATTCTACTGTGTTTTTTGCACTTGACTGGGTGGACAGTTGACCGGAAGAGAACTTCGATTCGCCCGGCCAGCAGGCGGGCGGTGTGCTTATCTTGTGTGACAACACTACAGAGCGAGTGGCCCTTCTAGGCGGGCAGCTGTGTGACAACACTACAGAGAAAGCGGCGCTTTCGTGTAACATGCTATGGTCTCAATGCCCTTACGAGGTAGTGATGAGTTTCACGCGCTCTAAGCCCGGCCCGCGCGCGGTTAGGAAGATTGGCCGCAATCTGAGCGGTACCACCCTACCCTACCATCTATAGGCGGCCGTCCGTCCTACAGCCGCCCGAAAAGGAACTGCAGTGATCTTGAATAGGAATCCTACAGCGAGAAAAATCATCCCCATAAAAATACCACTAGATCGAGCACCAGCGATTTCGTATCCGGTCAAAATCTTGGCTAATTGATCGAAGTGGGTAGCTCCAGTAGACCCATAGATCATGGAACAAATAGGGTGGGTAGGCCCAACCACCACACTACACGTATAGACGCGAACCCCCCTCGTTACCGTACGTGCGACTCTCACCGCATACGGCTCGCACAAAGACTCCTAAATCTATCCCGAGCCTTTTCTTCCACCTCTCCTCTCCAATCCTCGATCAAACTTGGGTTCCCCAGACGCTATTAAATTAAATGGGGGTCTTTCCTTCGCCTATCGTATGTATCGGCTTAAGAACCAAGGAGGGGCGCAGCGGTCACTCGACCGTAAGGGATGAGGGGCGCAGCGGTCACTCGAGTGCAACGAGAGGGGCGCAGCTCCGGCGACCGTAAGGGAGAGGTTTGGAGACGCTCAACTGATAGGTAGAGGGGCGCAGCGGACTCGACCGGGTTTGCAGAACTCGACCGATAGGGAGAGGGTCGCGTCAGCGGGCTCGACTGTAAGGAGAGGGAGAGGGCGGTCACTCGACCGATAGGGAGAGGGTCGCGTCAGCGGGCTCGACTGTAAGGAGAGGGAGAGGGCGGTCACTCGACCGTAAGGGAGAGGAGGGGACCACTCGCTTTTAAGTCTTTAGCAGATCAAGGGGAGAGGAGCGAAAGAACGACGAGCTATAATAGGAAAAGGATATAGAAAAGGAAAGGTATCCCCCATTGAAGAAGCTGGTTGTTTTTCGGGTGGATTGCTTTGAATAGCTATCTTTCGTACCCTTGCGATTCTACTTTCCTTCTTTGATGGAAAGAATGCGTTGGTATAGAATCTAGCAGCAGTTCTGAGCTGTGCCCGCGCCCTTTCTTCGTCCAAGAAGTCTAGATATTCCCTCAGAAGCTGCTCGTTCTGGAATTTCGGAATCTGTCCACCTTCTTCTCGAACAAAAACGGAACTGATCGCTGCAGGGATTGCAGCCAGATACAAGTATAGTCTTTCCCCTGTCTTTGGTTTAGTAAGGCCGGGTGGCGAACTCAAGTACTTCTTTCAATTCGTCGAAACAATCATCGACCCACTCGAACTTCCTTCTTATTTATTACTGCGAAGCGTCTTAAACTTAAAGAAGGGCAGGCCTCTGTACCATCTGTCTACTCGAGACACGAGTTGACAGGAAGAGAGTAAGAAAACATGGTCAGGTCATCTCGATCGTTTCATCGAGCAACAAATGGGTGGGCGAATAAACATCCGGCAAAGGCACAGCTAGCGCACGGGAGGTGACACCAACCACACTCCTGGCTAGGCGCACTCTCGTCGATCCACCAAAAAGGTTAACGACGTATTCGACCGAGTTTTGAACCTTACTAAGAGAGATAATAGGAAAGGGGGTCCACCAGCAGATTATCCATGTGCAAATCGAGATGCGGTCCGGTTCGAGCATATACTCTTTCATATCCATATCTCGCAGATCCAGATTCTTCGATTACACACCTATCTGCAGTAGCAGATCCTGTTCCCACTCGAGAACTTGTAGTTGCGGATCCTCCAGATCTCTAAGATGGAGTTGATCCCACGGACGCAGAGCGTCAGAGCCGATTCACTAAGTGGATTACCCAGTTAAAGAACCGTCCCATCAGTTGAAACTCTTTATCCAGTCGATGAAGATCCTGAAACGGGGTCCCTAGTTCACAAGCCTGTTCCATAGCTAGCCCGGGTTGAACCATACTCCGTGGAAGCACACGTTTTGGGACAGATAAATCGATCAGGTCGAATAATCCGTTCCAGTTCCTTCTGTTGAGGTCGATCCCGCAGAGACGCGAGCAAGATGAGCAAGAGACACAAAGGCGGAAGGTACCCGCAGAATCATAGGTTGGTGCAGAGGCAGCATTCCCGCCCGCTATCGGTCCTAAATCTCAATTTAGACCCTTGTTTACCCGGCATCAGTGCCCTATTTGAGTTGAGTAAGGGGAGCTTTGATTGCCCAGTTGACCTTTCACCGTCACCGAGAAAACCACCCTTATTCCTTCGCTACTAGGGGGAGTCAGCAACTACCTAAAATCCATCCGGTTGCGAAGAAGCTATTAGTCAAAGATTCCATCCAGACGAGCTAATTTCATTGGTTCATGCTTTTCAAACACCACTAGAATGGAAATGGAACCAGAGGCGACCGAGAAGTTACCATTTCACCAATTGATCTCGCGGCTAAAGCATGGGCAGGAGGAGTCAAGTCAAGGCGGGGGAGCCGTTTCAGTCCCACTTCCAGGTGCGAATCAAAATGCATGGACAGGAGCAACCTATTCTAGTCAAGAGAAAAAAGGGAAAGCCAGTGGTTGTCCTATAATCAGTGTACGAAAGGGCCCGTCCCATATAAAGAACACTGTTAACCAGCACCACAGTTTCTCCATAACCGGTGAAAAAACGAATCCTCCACTTGTTCTCTTTAGGGGCGTGGTAAGAGCCAGCTGGAGTTCGAGATTGAGTTTATTACCCGCAGGAGCAGAGGCAAACTAATCCTCCGCAGCCTAAAAATACCAAACCTCCCGCTATCTCTTCCTATTCGAGAACCATATCTCATTGCAGAGCCCCTTCCATTTCGATAAGCCAGCATTAGCTAATGTTCCCACATCCCTTGCACTTTTTTCAGAGCCTCTTTGAAAGCCATCAATCACCCTGCCTCACGTTCTCTCCATCCGAGCCTGCGGCATCCCGGCCGGCACATCTCGAGATCGAGTTTCCGTTTTTTTCTATTCTAGTTGGGGATCAGGACCCGGCGTCAAATTCACTAGAAGCATATGTAGCTGGAACAAACTAAGCATATTAACCAGATGAAGAGTCTTATGCTCATGATCCATCAATAGATCCTGCAGAGACAAAGGAAGGCTATAGCTAAAGCACTAGTAGTAGATCTGATAGCTATGTCCCTAGTAACAGAGCCTCAAGTAGTTTCGGTAGCACCACCATCACATTGTCCCTCACCACCTTGCTATATCCGTCACCGAGTCATCCCATCCACCTCCGAGTACCAGTGTCACCAGCAAAACAAAAAGGAGAAAGTAAACTGCGTTAGAGACAGAGAAGGCAATAGCGTCCAACAACAGGAGACGAGCTGATCACCAACAATTAATAAACGCAGAATTGACTACAGCTACAATAGACTTGTGGCAAGGAAGGTATTCGGATTAAGCGAGTGAAGTCACCTGAGGGTTAGAATCCGATGTGATCTTAGAGCTATTGACTGCCATCCCTAGTGGTAGCATGGTTTGAATAAAGACTTTCCTTCTGAGATGGGAAACCTGACCTTAATAGAATAAATGGCTAAGCCAAGACCTTAATAGAATAGAGTGAGTGGCCAAGCCGAGAATCTGCTCTTTGAAAGCTTTCACGTGTAGAGAGGCAGAGGGGAGGTGAGACTGAGCTGGTAATGAGCCCTCGTAAGACGGTGATAGGTTGCTAAGTAGGATAGGGCGAGCTATATGTATAAATTCCGTGAGCAGCAATTGAACTGAACCAATTACTTGAAAGATGGGTGCATCCAGCAGGAATTGAACCTGCGAAATTACCCCTTGATTAGGTTGGGCGCTTTAACCATTCAGCCATGGACGCAAAGAGACTCAGCGAGTGAACTAGGTTTTGGTATTCCTTCTCGAGCTTCTATTTCTTCCATTAAAGGAGATTCGAGAAAAGATGGAATAGGAAGACGTGTTTCCAGAACAAAGAAGATAGGGGTTGAGAAGGGGAAGTTAGCAAAGTTTGACAAGATTGGAATGGGCATAGGAACATGTATTGATGTACCAGATCGGCTAATGCTCCCAGGTTGATGCGATGTATTCCACCAGTTGACTGAAGACTTGATTATTGGTATATCGATCGGTCCAACACAGATTGAAATAGAAGCCGGTTCGACAGGAAGCTTTTGAAAACACAGTGCACCCAGGTAAATAAGGAACGAGATGAATACAGAGGTTAAACGAGCATCCCACACCCAAAAGGTACCCCACATAGGTCTTCCCCGAAACCCCCCAGTAACTAAGGTAAACAACGTAAAAAAAGCACCTATTTCTATACCGGTTCCGGAAGAGCGAAGAAAAAGGGGATGTTTTGTTAATAGAAAAAAGAAAGTGTTTATAGCCGTAGCGATATAAACAAGAATACTCATCCGAGCCGCAGGAACATGTACATACGGAATACGAGAATTTCCACCTTGTTGAAGATCTAGTGGTGCTACCCGAAGACTTAAATGAATAGCCATCGCTGTTAAGAACAACCGAGATCCAATGATAATTTGCGCATAGCTTCTGGTCTTTGACATAAAAAAATAAGGTTGTAATAACGAAATGGACATGTGCAATTTTTGTCCTAGCTAGTGGAACAAGAAAGACATGGATTTCTATTCAATACGCAATCAAAGGATTTCCCCCACCTTTAGAGTAAAGAAAAATGGAATTCCCCCTGCTTTGTTTTCGCTCCGCTCGTGCGTGGCACTTCTTGCTCGCGGAGCGGCATACCGAAAAAAGACATAAACACGTGCAACCATCCAACCAGAGAGCCTTAGAACCATGACAGCAGGAGTCTGGTTGCTTCTATGTAGAGCTCACTGGCAGGATTATGTAATTCTAAAAGAAGATTGAGCGCGGGGTCAGCACCCAGGCCCGCTGGAGTTGCCATATTTAAGCTCTCCAGGTGGCGGGCGAGCTACGTCCAAACTGGTGTGTGATGGAGGAAGGGATAAGTTATGTAACTGAAAGTAATGATCGATCAAGCGAGAAGCCTTGTTAAGCAAGAGCTCATGGCTATCGCCTGGATCCGGTTTGAGCCTTTCGAACCCATCGAAATAATTCATACGGGCTGTATCGACAGGCTCAATTTGCCTGTTCGTCGGCCTACGAAATAACCACGCGAAAAATGCTTTCATTTTGAATTGACGATCATTGCTCTGCCCACTTTTTATCACTCTTTTATGGTGAGTGGGACTGAAGTCTTGTTTTACGCCATAGACTTCTTTGGCGTTTGAAATTCAGTGGCGTGTTCCGCCACAACTGTTTGGGATGAGATTAAGTTGAAAAATGAAAAAGTATGTCACCGCTAAGCATAGCTACCAATGCAACCCAGTTTGTCTTATAATACGATGATAGTAGCAAGCAAGTCCTTCTTTCTTTATATACACAATTCTCAGTCCAGTCGAATGCGAGCGGTAAGCCAGTGGTTCTTTTCAATCAATCAAGCGAGCCAATCATCGGTCCAAAGGGCTTGTCTTCGGTCTGTCAATCAACTTCCTGCTCTCAGTCAGTCCAGGCCAAGGGTAAAAGGCTTGCAAACAGTGCAAAGGGCAATCTCGCAAGCTTCAGCTTTCCAGTATAGTTCTTCGCTCGGTATGCTTTCTTCCTATTCTTTTGCAAGTCTTTCTATATGGTTCCACTCAGGGCATTCCATTGATACGCTCGGGTTCGTTCAGAAGAGGTGGACAGACAAGGACTTGACTCATTGCCATCGGTGAAATGAATCAATTTTCATCTATCTGTCTTTCTTGGTTCAACTCGGGAAATGTTTTGAATTCATGTTGTCAGTCTCAACTGGAGTATACCCTCTCCATTGGGTTCGTAGTGTTCACGTGATCGAAATGCATTGGATGTATGCCCGGGCAATTCCAATATTTCATAGATAGACTTTTTATGTCATGTCTAGATGATCACTACTGACAGTGAGATCAGAAAAGCAAGGAGCTTTCTTTCGATAGTGCTAATGTGGAAATGGAAAGATGTGAAATTCATTCCTCAATCTTTTGCCGTATAGCGTACTTTATCGAAAAGGTTGAGCATTCTTTCATTTAGAGATGTCACATCAATCAGAACTACTGTTTGAGACAAGGCATTCTCACCCCTCAACGTCTCGAAAGAAGAGAGGTTTATACGCGAAAGCTGGCACTTGGATTTTGACATGATAAGCGAACCTTCGCATCTTTTGTTCTAAGTTCTTCCTTTGCAGCTGCAGCAATTACTAGATCTTCCTTTTCAGATGCGTGGGTCAGCAAGCCCAAGCCTTTGTTGTAGTTTCAGTCAAAAATAGAATAAAATAAGGAATTAGCGATCCTGACTCGCGCAGCATCCCGATCGCAGTGAAGTCACTAATAAAATTCCCCAAAAGACGAGATGAAAGTCTTATTCTAGCGCATTCACAAAAGCTTTTTTCAGGGAGCAATTCCTTTTCAAGATTGGCAGTTCTTGGTTCATAGATCCGCCCGGTGACAAAAAGCATCCTTTAAGTGAGAACCAAAAAGGAAAGAATGCCATCCCTGCTTCTTGGGGAAGGAGGGGCGGGCAGGCGAACGGGAAAATCTATCGCGCTTGTGGGGGGCTGCCCTTTTTTGAAGGACACGGTGGGATCTTTGAGCATCATCAGAAGTGGGCACGGGAATAGTGAAACTGTTCGGTTCCTATCTACCGTTGGTGTGAAAGGCCATCGCTGCAAACAAAGATATAAAGCAAGACAGAGTCGTCAATTATAGAGACCATCGGTGCATACCCTCCCAAAGTGTCTCCCTTCCCTATCGTTCGTATAATTCGTTGACTGCGGAAAAACCCACCTAGCATAGTCAATAATCTTTCTGGATACCCATCCAGTCCGCGACATTAGTTACCATGTTGTAATCCATCGTTGTGATAACAACCCAGCCCCCTAACCAATAACTGTTTCAAGAAAGAAAAAAAGGGAGTGGGAATTCATCCCAACTGTGATTTCATTTTGACGAAACCAGGTATGAAGTGACTGGTTCGATAGGACCAGGTTAGAATACGCTCGACTGTAAGGAGAGGTTCGATAGATCTCAACCAATAAGGTTGAGGCACGAAGTACTCGACCGATAGGGAGAGGGGCGCAGCGGAGCTCAACTGACAGGGAGAGGGTCGCGTCAGCTAAGATAGGGAGAGGGGCACAGCGGTCACTCGACTGGAAGGGAGAGAGGCGCAGCGGTCACTCGACTGGAAGGGAGAGAGGCGCAGCGGTCACTCGAGTGCAACGAGAGGGGCGCAGAGCTCTACCGTAAGGTAGAGGGGCGCAGCTAAGATAGGGAGAGAGACGGAGGCGGGCTCGACCGATAGGGAGAGGAGGGATGCTCGGTATTAATATTAAATTATGCATAAGCCAGATCTAGGGGATAATAGTAACTTGGGTACGAGAGTTTCTCGACCAAGAGGTATGACTTTCCCTGAATCAGTAGCAGAAGCAAGAACAGGATCCGGTTTTGTGGAAATAGGATATCCGGTATAAATGTTACAAGGAACGGTATCTCCATAGAGCGGGGGCATAATCTAAAAGGGGAGAAGACTGACGGCCAGTCAGATATTCCACCAGTTGTGGATGTTGAGTATCCAGAGTCAGAGCCAAGACTAACAAAGGATGGAACCAAAAGAAAGGGGATATTCTTTTCCAATAGTTGTTGAGTAGCCAGATCTTGAACCATCAGACAGGAATTGAAAAGCAAATGAACCCTCAATTGGTCTGAAACCAAAAAGGTCTCGCCGTCGGAAAAATTTATTTGATTTCGATTCGTCGAAATTCGTTTTTTTTTCAATTGCTTTCCGTTTTTACTTTATTCTCAAATCTCTTTACCAAATCAGAAAGTAGCAATGCAAAGCAGGGCGAGACAAGCTACCTTTAGCTACTAAAAAACATTGTTGATTTGACCCTTTTGTGGAGACAGTCTGCTGGTACGTAGGGGGGGCGGGTCGCAATAAGTCGCGGGTCGAAGGTTTGGTGATGGGAAACTACCACGTTAGGTTTGGAAGTACGTAAATCGAGGTTAAAGTAAGACACAACATGAAAGGGGACATTTTTGCTTACGCATGTGAAGCTCTCCTCGAACCATTTCCGATCGAGAAAGCGTGGGCCTAGTGCCGGTCTGGACCCGCTTTGCGATATGAACGGACACGAAGAAAGAACGCAGGCAGCGGAAATGGCCCGAATAGTTCTGCCCTTGCTAACTCACCACCAGAGTGGAAAAAAGAGGCGGCCCTGACTTAAGCACTTTTGATTTTATCCCGCGGTAAAGCCAGTCCAATTTTCAAAAAGTAACGTACCAAAACATAAGAGTGTGGGAAGTTTTCTCTTGAAGTCCCTTAAGTTACGGAGGCTGAGGGTGCCTGTCGTTCACTGGGTGGGCCTATTGCAAAGGCCTTGGTTCGCGTAATTCGAACCAATATCTCTTTCCTTTCTGAAGAGGAGGCGGGCGCCCTCTAAATAAGACTCAGTTTGCTACGTCGAAAATCGATCGAACGAGAAATAGGCGATGCACACTCATCTAAGCTCCTCGCTCGTCGGTATTCTAAAAAGTGCCAATTGGGGCATCCTGCTTCAACTCTTCACAAGTTGCCTTCTCTGGTCTTGCGGAAATCGTCGCCCGTTTCCTTCTTTCTTTGAGTTTTCGGGATTGGAGAACGCAACAGAGTGGGGTTTTGTAACGAGCGCTCCGCCCGGGCGGCAAGAGCAGCGGGCAAGTGCTTGGTTATCGAGTGCTAGTTCTGACTCATCCAGTTTAAAAAAGTGGCGAAAGCAGGAGAACTAAAGAAATCAGCAACAGGCGCAGAAAGATTAGATGCCTTTAGGAATGCAGAAAATGAGAGACCCAAAGTTAGAAAGATGCTCGTTGGTTTCCTAATTTGAAAATAGCAGTGAGGCTCGTTCTTCCACGATCAACCCGGAAACGAAACAAAGTGAGTTCCCTTTCGTAGTCGGTTGAGAGAATGAGCACTGTTTGCAACGTGAAACTGAATCTATTTCCCACTAGCAAGCCCTTCTGCTCATTGTTTGCGCTTAGTAGCCAACTCGCCCTATCTTACCACCACATAGTCAAGAGAAAAAAGGGAAAGCCAGTGGTTGTCCTCTTTTCTTGGCCCCTGGCCTTTCCTTTTGTTTGACTTTTTTCCGAGATCCTTACCAATTTCTTGCCCAGGAGCCCGTAAGGGAGAGAGGCGCAGCTCCGGCGACCGTAAGGGAGAGGGAGAAAGGGGGGCGTTAGCGGCTCGACCGGGAGTGAAATAGCGCTTCTGCTCACTGGCTAGATCGGACTGTCGCATTCTGCCTTAGACAGATGCAACTACTAGCACTCCAACTGGAGATTCCCGAAGGTGTAACCTAGGCAACGAAAAAGGGGCCCGATACGGGTTAGGGGGCTAAACTCCCATGGGAAGAATCAGACGAATTGCAGGAGTTTTCTTTTTGTTGTTTGCCGCCTCGACGGATTTTCCCGTTCGCCCAGGAAAGGAAAGAGCTGCCAAGCGGTCAACCAATTCCTAAAGAAAGAATCCAGAGTAAGTAAGGCATTTCCCTACTCCATTCCGTTCCTTTGTTTTTCGTAAAAGCTCTTACCGCGCCGGAAGAGTTCCTGGGCGTAAAAAAAATATGCGGATTCGGCCCGGGCATAGGCGACGAAAAAGCAAAACGAAAATGCGGGGTGCTAGCGCAAGGAAAAGAAGCTAGCCCTTTAATGTAAATCCAGAATCCGAGAAGCTTCAGACCAACCCTTGACCGACCGACCCGGGCCCACTGGGTTGAGCGATTTTCGACGCAAAAGGATTTTTTTTTAGCGAACGTGTCACGCAAGGTGAACTCTCTTTCTCTTCACACGTAAGTCGACCCTTGTTTTCTGAAGAGAGCCGAGTTCCGCTTTCTTCCCCTTCGGGCGAGCTGTGACTGGGCTATTTTCTTTTTCTGATACGAAAAAGCACAAATCTGGAAAGCTGCAGGGATCTCTTCCTCTGCTACTCCCATCCAGGTACCGCCAACGCCTGGTCGACCTCGCCTCCTAAAGGTTGCGGTGAAGAAAGAAGAGAGCTCCCGCCTATCTATCCATGCCCATCTTCCATCCATCGGCACATTATTCGCTCCATACGGGGTCCAGCCCAGGACAACTGAGATCTTCTGGTCTGCGTGTGTGGGAGCAGCTCTGAAATGGATACTTCTCATTGATCCGAAAGTGCCACAGTCTCCTCCCCATCTTTGGGCGGGACTTTCTCGCAAATTGGCTTCATTTATCTCCTTCGGGTACGAGGATGGCATCTAATTCTGTTGGAGGACGGGATGAGAGAAGTTCAACACTAAGCCCCGGGACGGACCCCAACCGAAAGAAAGGCGCTAGACCCTACGTCGCTCAAGAAAGACGACGGGACGGGGACTCAGCCAAAAGAGAATGGGAGTCTAAGGCGGATCCAAGCTTCGCCTTTACTCTTGACCAGCTACCGGCAGAGAAAAAGCTTGCTCCTAGGACCTGTCAACAGCTTGAAACCCATGGTTTGATAGAAATCTGACTTTCCGGTAGACTGTCGATTTCAATACTTATTGTTCGCTCATGTGCAAGAGACCAATAGCCGATTGCTCACGTTCCGCTGCCATTGAAGGCCTTCCCCCTGGTGCAGTGCCTTCTCTTTCTCTAGAGCCAGTTTCAGTTCTAAATGAAGGTGGCGCCTGGTGGAAGGGAAGAGGAAGTACTTCAATGAAGGCATCGATCAGAGGGCAATTTCTTACTGACACACCCATGGCAGTCACTTAACTCGCTTCGGAAGCATCTCAAGGAGATGCCATCCTCGTACCCGAAGGGTCAAGTGATTCTTGGTCGGGCTAGGCGGCTGACTCAAGTGCCCCCCGAACCGCGCGAAATGGTCGCCTATTACTATCGAGACCTGCAAGGGAGAAATCGAAATGAAATTGTACCCGACCAGGGATATGGAAGGGAAGACCTTTTTGCAAAGCTCGCCAAGATAATTGGGAATAAGTGAGCTGATAGCTATAGGCTAGGCTTCGGAGGGAATCTTCAAAGTCCCCCTTGGATTCGAAATACCATTCTTTCTGGTACAGAAGTTCCTATAATGAGGTATTACCGAAGGCTTCGTCGCTTTAAGACATTGCTTTTCGAAATCGACCAAAATACAATTCGATAGGTGGATACTTGGTGGTATTTCTGGTACTGACTTCATTTACAGGGAAGTCCGTCCGCTGGTAGGAATTCCTCAGGGCGTATTACGGTTTTTCACCGAGGGGGTGGATCGAAGCGATTGCAGCAATGACATGGAGAAAGCTGGCAATAACCACCATTTAAATCGCACAGCCAGAAAGAGAGAGAAAGTGAAAGATTCTTGACTTGACTTCTCAGCGATCCCACAGCGGGTTGCGCCTAGGGATTTGAGAGTATTTTGAAATGAACTGAAGAATAAACAATTTTCTTAGCGGTGTCTGTCCAGCCCAGGACAACTGAAATAGATCCCCCTTCGTCTGGCTTAGCTGGCAGCAGAAAATGCGCAGCTAAACAGAATCCAATGTTTTCGTTCCAGTCCCGTTGCAAGGCGCCCTCAATGCCGTCGTCGATGCTTGGGTAAAAGTGCGATTCAGCGGGAGAAGCAAAGGAAAGCGGGATCGCGCTAAGGTGACTGCAATCAAACTCTGATTTTGATAGAGGGCAGCATCTTTGGCTCCACGGCTTATAAATCGAATAATTCCAATTTTCAAATGCTTTGGCGCAATAAGAAGGGGTCTTGAATGCTAGATCCAAAACTCAGAATCAATATAAGATTCTCACTATCTATCCGGAAGGAAATGTAAGGCCGATCGATGGAAACTTGTAGTCACACGGCCTTGTCTTTCAAATTTGCTCTTTCTCCCCATTTACTCAAATACACAATATTGCTCTCGCTTGAACCGAACGCTTTAGCCGTGTCGTGGGAAGAAGAAGAAAGGGGAAAGCACTTCTGCAGCTAAAGCAAAGGGGGGCTGACGGTACTTTTGGGGCCAAGAAAGGTGAAAGATAATCAAGACCCATTACGTGGCAAAATACGGGGATGACTTGTGGCTAGGCAGCCAGCGGAAGGCGGCCCATTTCGCTAGCGCGCGGAAGAGCGTGCTCTAGTCGCAACTGATTCGGTAAGCTACGTGGCCGGTGCTAGCCGAATGCCTAGTCTCACCAAGGATCCAGGCGGAAAGTCTTCACTTTTACAGTGGTGGGCTCATCATGAAAAACGAAAACCACCTCGACCGGATCAGCCTACTCCTTCTCCTTTTCCTCAAGAATCGTCGTTGGCGGATCCTTCCGGTGCGGGAAATTCGTTAAAAGCACGGAACTGCCTTTTAAGGCTCTCCCGTAAGAAAGAACAAAGAAGTTTGGTAGGAGAGCACTCATCTTGGGGTGGGCTTACTACTTAGATCCTTTCAGCAGAAAAAATGCCACCCATGGGTCGAGCCGGAGCTGCGCCCCTCTCCTTTCAGTCGAGTCACCCTTAAATACTTTTCTAGCTTCCCTACTTCCCAAAAGAGAAACTGAATCCGGAAAGGAAGTGGCTGACTTTCACTCAAGGCAAGTCCGCCGGAGCAGCCCATGTTTATCAATCAGATCTGGCCTGGCATTAGTTGGAAAAGACAGGCCCAGAAGAAGAGAAGCGGTCTTAAAGCAAAGAGAAAATAGAGCGATTGGTAAGCTGCACCCAGAAAGCCGTATGCTTTGGAAGAAGCAAAAACAGAAAGAGGATGCTGACCGCTCGTTCAAAGGAAATGGAATTCTAGTAACGGAACTCGGTGCAAAGTTTCTAGCTCAGCTGGTCCCCAGTCCTCCAATGGACGAGGTAGCTAATCACTGAAAACTATTGGCTCGGCTGAAGTCTTCTCCCACTTGAAAGCTAAATTGTAAAGCCCCCGCGGACCCCTAGCCTGGTTCCTTCTTTCTTGCCTGCCTCTCCGCTTCTGTATGAGCGCCGTAGCAAGAAGGAACTTGTATCTAGACAACTCCAGGCAAATCCCAATAACTTCCACTGACTTCAACTCATTTGAGAAGAGAAAAAAAGGCAATTTGCCTTCCCGGCCAAACGCCTTTGAGACTGACTCCATCTTCCCACCACGCTAATAGATAGGAATTCGGCGGAAGATGTGGGTGTGCCCCTGCCCTACCTTCATTCCCGGGTAGTTGATTTGAAGAAGCCTTCTTTCTCGGGGAAAGTCTCTCTCGCAATTTGAAGTTTGAAGATTCCAGGACTAAAGTGGTCTAGACAATCGGTTCTCCCGGGTCCACTCCAGTGCTTTCTTGGTTGGGAAATCCATTAATTAGAAAAAGGAGGAAGAAGATCGCCCACGAGCTATCCAAGAAGTCTGGCCAAGTCTGGAGCTACTCTAAGTGCGGCTGATTTCCTACTAGAAGAACTGGGAGGTGACCACTCTTAAGCTAAGCTTTTTTCTTCCCGACACAGTGGCACTCCTTTCATCTTTGGATCCACCAACGGGCGCATCCCACAACTCATTTGTCAACTAAGATCATTGCACCTACTTCTCTCATTCTTGACCGGGCGGTCCTATTGCCAAGCGTAGTAAACGAGAAGATAAAGCATGATCCCATGTCTTTCTTTTCCACTTTCTGAAGTCTTCCGACTCAATTAGAGTCCTAGGGAATCTGCAACAAGGAGGTTTTTAGAGACCCCAATTCCCTCTCTGAGACATGCAAGCGTTAGTTTTCACTTCCCTGATAAATGAGGAGAATCGCTCTTCCCATCAAATGTGAGAAGGAAGAAAACCTCCCGTTCCTCCTTACCCTAAGGGTGTCTCACTCTCACTATACAAGGTACACACAGTTCAGTGGAGTATAAACAAAGGGGATGAGCATGCATAGCTATTTTGCAGGTCCCTAGAAAATTGGATTCGTCGATAATGGACCTGAACACTGTTGAAGTCTTGGGGCTATGGAACCTACCCCCACATTGGAGGGGAGAACCTCTATTTGTCCTATCCACCAGGTTCTGCACGAAAGGGAGGCCCTTTTCTGATGAATAAAATGATTAAGGGGACCCTTGAGTTATAGTGCATACTTTGCTTTCGTATTTTCTTGCCCACGTCTACTTTACTACAGCGAGTGCCCCCTCTTTCTTATGGTCTGACTTCCATCTATTCCGCCCAACCAAGACAAAATTGGCAAACCGCGTTTTGGCTTAAGTCTTATATCGCAAGCAGGCAGATTCTTCTTTTTTCAGTGAAGTATTTGACTAGGTAGGAGGCTTTCTTAAGCCTGACTCCGATAGCCGCTCTTCAAGCTGATGCGCGGTAAGATACTTCTTTTTCTGGTGTAATAGAGTATATTCATTACAAACCTGAATTCTCGCCTTTCCTCTATCACTAGATATTCCCTTGCGCGGATGAGATATAGTAGCCCTTAAGCTGTTGAGCAGTAAAATCCTTGTTTTGTTGGTGCAGGTCTGGGATCAGTAGTAGCTTCCTGAGCGACGAGAGCCTTCCACCTCTGCATTGGCAGACAGTAGAACTCCTGGGTGAAAGGTAAATTCCGAAAAAGAGTCGTTTCTCTGTCTACAATATGCTCGAACCTTTACTTTCAAAATCTTACACACCGAAAAAGCCCATTCATCTCTTCTTTCTCGGAAAGATGGAATTGGAATCTATTTGGTAAAGTCTGCCGTGGGAAAGCCTTAGTAGCTATTCGAATAGATAATAGTGATCACCCAGTTAAACGTAGAGTTCCACCTCTGGTAACACGGTTGGATTGCTAACTTCTTTTCATTAGGGACGGGTCTTTTCTTCCTCTTCCCTCTGCGGAGGGGTATGAATAGGGCATACAAGGGGCTCGATAGAAGAGAGACAGTGGTGACTCGCCAAGAAAGATTTTAGAAGTGCTACCTGACTACAGTCGGTTGATGTTAGAAAGTCCTCCATTATGGAATGGTTCTCAGCAGCACGTGAATCTCTTAACTCGCTGAAAGTGACAGCGTTTATTTCATTTATATATATATTATTAGCTTAGCTGAAACGGATCGAGTGTCCTACAAATCAATAGAATCTAGTTCGTTCGGATGATGTACTTGGGAGGACCGTAGCACAAGCCACCAGGCGAGGAAAGGTTTCTTTCATATGGATCCATTTCTTGCCACTCTTCTCATAATCTAATGGTGGAACTCTTCTTTCTTGAATCATATGCATTGGATTCCCAGGAAGAGACGAAAGATACTCGCGAAGAACAGTCAAGTGGATGGAAATAGCATAAATAGAGCCAAGCCTTCTCTAAAAGAAGCAAGTGCAAGTCCCAGGAAAGCAGCTACTAGCTAATGTCAGAGGATCTTTGCTTGATTCGACTTCTGCCTTGATGTGCCTCCTCCTTTTTCAATATGAAATTCGAGATTAACTAGGTTGGTCAGTCACACAAAAAGGAGTAGCGAAGGGTTCAGTTGCATTAACTTCTGCGGATACGAGGGAGAACTCGCTATTCCTAATACTAAGACTGCGTCTCTTGCATACACTTACTAAAATGCAGATAATCTTGAATGACCGTCGGGCATTTTCAAGTGGCGAAAGCGCCTTTGTTTGGTATTTCAAGGTAGCCACTTCGGACCCGCGATGTTATGAAGAAATTGGGTCTCCTGGAATGGCTTACGGCTTCTATTGCCTGAAATCCTCCTTACACGTGGCCGGGGTGTATCGACGTAGCAATTGGGTGCCCTTCTAAGCCTGTTTAAGCCGCCGTCATTGGAAGAGCAGCCGACCCCCATATAGAGGGGAGCAGCCATTGTTGACCAGTTTCAGTTTGTACTTTTTTAGTGCTTATTTCCCTTTTCCTCGTGGTTTTGTGTGAAACTGATGATTTGAAGGGCCTGTATCCTTTCTTTTCGAAGGCCTTTTCGGGGTGTCTCTTAAGTAAGGCAGCATTGAAAGCATTCGCTGTAAAGTCCCCTTTTCTAATTGAGATGATTCTGTGACGGCAGACTTTGTGGAAGTAGTAGTTACATTGCTCTCCTCTTTATGTTTATGGTAATGAGATCAATCTACACGTTTACGCTAAGGTGACTGAGAGTGGGCTAACCTTTGGATTCGCTTTACCGTGTGGATTCATGACTTTCTATCTATAGAGCTAGTGAGTGCTCATTTTATGGTTGATCTTTTTCTTCTGGTAGTCCTGGCCAACCCAGTGAGTAGCTAACTTAACCGATTGCTGCTCTCTTTTGGATTAGCCCTGTCCTAGCAACAAAGGGAGGTTCACGAGTCATTTTTCCATTATCTATTTCCCCTTTCTCTTCCTACCGCGGTTTGGGTGCTAAGTAGCAGACATCACGTAGTGGGTGCTAGGTGGTGAAGTCATCAAGTCAGACGGTCGGCTTTGCCCCAGTTGATTGGGCGTTAGGTCTTTCATCAGTTCGCTAAGTTTGAATAGCTCGAGGAGGAATTCAGAACTATAGAATAAAGATAAGCTCTCTTGTGAGCTGTTTTGCCGCTTCTTTTATCCCGATGTATGTCATTGGCGATTGCAAAAAAGGTAAACCAGAAGTCGAAAAAAAGAATACAAGCACTTCGCTCCTGATGTTCATACATAATAGTGGGATTTCCACTCTGAAGTTATAGCTTTAAGCTTCAGTCTCCGAATAGGAAAGGGCATAGTTTCAGTCTTCAAGGTTCTGATTGGGGCTTTCCCTCTTCAGTTTGCAACTTTATCATGAGGGTCCTTCTTTCCCGAGAAAGAATCATCCGGAAAGCTTTTCTCTTCTTGCTTGGCCTTTCAATCTTCTCCAACGCCTCCTCTGGTGCAAACACCCTTTGCAGCGCTCATCACGAGAAGCCGGGGAACTCTCTTGGGTGGACTTCAAGCTAGCGGCCAAACCACAGAAGAATCTGAAAGAAGTGGAGGTGGTGACGTAAAGTATATACTACGAGCTGAATGACCTGTTTTCCGTTAGAGCGGAACCCTTTCTCCTTCTCCTTATGGAACGGGCTGAACCTGCGGCAGAAGAATGAATGTTCACTCGGGGGAGTCTCGCTCTGAAAAAAAAAAGAAGGTTCTAATGAATCCGAAGAAAAGAGCACATTATGGCCATGACCAGCTAAAGATCACTGCCATCTCAGGAATTGGATTGGAACCAATATAAAGCTACTTGCCCTTTATTAGAATTAGATCGTGAGTGGGTCTGTCGTCCTCCTCATTATAGTCCTCCTAAAATCAATAGCATTTCGTCGAAAGATATTCTGTCTTTTCACCTGAGTAGTCCTATGCATAGTAAGTACTATAGCTCCAATCATGGCTACTAATAAAATAAGACTAGGAACCAAAAACCAGACGAAATAGTAGGTATAAAGTAAATTGCCCAATGTTTCCAAATTAGTCCAACTTCGTACCGAACCGGCATAAACCGTATATCTCAGAGAGGTCGTCTTTCTTTGGGTTGGTAGTAATGGAATGCTTTCATTATCTAAAATGAAGAACATTTCCCACCAAAGGATCAGTCCAATAATAGCACTCACTGGTAAATAGCGCAAGACTTCTTCGTGAATCTCCGCTATTTGAATATGGAACATCATAACAACGAATAGGAATGAAACGGCTATAGCTCCTATATGAACTACTGGGAAGATCATAGCGAAGAAGTCGAGACCTAACAAAAGAAGTAAACCTGAAGTATTGCGAAAGACTAGGATGGAAAACAAAACGGAATGTACCGGATTTTTAGCACGTACAACCATCAAACCAGAGACCAAAGCAGGGCTCGACAAAACAGAAAGTATCATGGTACGTCGTCCTTCCCTGAAATGGAACTTTCATACTGGAGCAAGAACTAGCATGAAAGTCGATCTATTACGACCAGCGCGGTTGTTCGTATTTCATTTTCTTTTTCCAAGCCTTAGAAAGCACTCACTGAGTTACTTACGGAATCTCAAATCTCTCTCGACGCCGAGAATTTTTTCCAGGTCGATTAGAGGTTCGGTTTCCTTCTCCCCCACCTTTTTTTTAGCGTTCTGGGCCCCTGAAAAAAGAAAGAAACCCGAAATCAAAAAGAAAGAAGAGAAATTTGGCCATGTTTCCCGAGAGAGGCCGCCTTCTCTCAGGCCAGCAGTCTTCTACTTTTAGTCGACTGCTCCATGACGGGCTTCCTTATTTCATGGGCTCTGCTCACTCGTCTATGAAAACAAAATGCATTAAGATTTCAAACTTGAACTTGTCGTCAAAAAAAAAAGGCAATCAATCAGATCAGAATCAAGAAAAAAAATGGAAATAGTGAATCAAGATTAGGCTATCTGCAATGAAAGAATTGTCCTTGTCGGAATCTTATATCCTGCCCATATATATTCGAATTTATTAGAAATCTTAGTCGTTCGTTTTATACCCCCCAACTGAGAGGGGCTTTCACTCCTCTCCCTACAGTCGAGTGACCGCTGGCGCCCCTTTCAAAAAATGCCAATACCGCGTTTTCTCCCCTCTCCCTATCGGTCGAGTGACCGCAGCGCCCCTCCGTCCCTCTCTTTCTCCTAAAAAAATCCGCTATCGATCGAACGAAATCGGCACCCAATCCCGATAGGCGGAGAAGGGGCGAATCCAAGTTCCTATTCCTCTGACTAGAGCCATTGAGCAGCGGAGAAAGGAAGAAAGTAGGTGGTTGGCCCTAGCGATCTCTAAACCCACGAATGGAAGCTCAAGAGGTGGCTCTTAACTGACCTTCGATCGCGGGTACGATCTCTAATGGGAAAGCTCCAACGCCGTGTATAAAAAGAGGAAAGGGTGCTTCCAAAATCATCCATTTCAGCCATTAACGGAACCAAGTAGCTGCCTAGACCCACCGAATGGGTCCACTCCGAGTCGAGTCTCAGTTCATTCCTCCTTTCCTGTGGGAGAAGCATCCGAACAAGCAGTAGGTGCAGAGGCGAACTATCCATCATTTGGATTCGATCCATCAGTGACAAGAGAAGGCGGAATGACACCCTCCTACTTTGACTACCCCTGTTCTGTTCCCGTGCCAGGCGGGATAGAAAATCCTGGGTTCTCGACATCAACTTTTTCATCTGTACGCCTCCCCCTTCCACCCTCCCATAGTTAGTAGTGGCCCTTTTCAAACAAAAAACACGTGTTTGGGCGACCTCTTGCCTCTATTTCCAACTGGCGAAGGGCTGGTTGGGAGCTGGGAAGAATACGAATTCCAGAGCGAAGGACTTCGATCTTAGACTGAAAAATCAAGCGCATGAACTAGCCCTATTGACCTAACTGACTAGGCTGACCTTCAGTGCAGTCTCGATCTTTATGATTCAACTTCTCTTTGCAAGCTAGCCCGGTGTCCCATAAACCAGCTCTTCTCAGAACCCGGGGGAGAGACTCAAAGCTGTCTCTTGAAAAATCCTTCTTAATTGATTGCCATGCTCTAATCAAGGAACGACCAATGAAAATAGAGTTACAAGTTATAGGGCGAAGGACTCATGATACCGCGAGAGGCTTAAAACTATTCAATCTAAGCCATCTTGAATTAGAAAAGAATCGACATCTTTCATTTTCCATCCACGAATGTTAATGCTTCGATATCAATTAATTTGGGGACATTGCCCAGTTCTTATAACACATCTATGATACCAACAAGAACAACTTCATCTAGGACAGAAGCTGGAATTGGATCGATGAGTACCCCTCTTTTGCCGATCCGACCTCTCCGGACCGGAGACGGAGAATGAATTAGCAACCGATCCAAACCGCTCCGCACCTCCCTTGCCGCCCTTGAGAAAGGGTGGTTTGGAAGACCAGGATTCGACTGAGATCTCGATCTCTTCTTTCTGCGAATGTGCCTGCTTCTGTTTATGTCCTTTTGGATAGAAATGTAGCTTCGTTCGGAACAATCGGCTTCGGGGATCAACTCCATCTCTTGGTTAGGCGTCTGCCGATGCAGATGGAAATTCGTTAGAGGGACCGGCTGAATTGCATTCGACACGGTCTAGAAATTCTTGTTTTATACCAAGTTTGTATACTCGTCATTACGAAGCCAGAAATAATAGGCCAAAAAGCCGTATTGCCCGCGCCTTTAGCCAGGAGGGGGTTTTGGAGAAAGATAGGTAAGCGGTAAGCCGCAAAGGAATTCTTTTTTCTATTTATTCTGGGGAGAGGAAAAAAGAATTGAATATAAGGAGAGCCAGGGCAAGCGCAACCCTGACGTTACTAATGATCTCCTTGTGGTGATCTATCTTACGTACGGCATTCATGTGTCATTTTATCACTTCAGGTACACACGCTATGAAAACGCCCCCGGTCTGTAACCATTTCTTCAAGAATTTATTGACTCGAGTTCAGAGGCTATCTACTCCCCTCTTAGAAGAAAAAGCTTCTTTTCTTCGAAACCTCCTTCCCCACCCGAACCTTTCCTTGAAGAAGCCCTTCCTTTGAAGCAACCGAACCCCCTAACCATCAGTAGATCTGCTTTCCAGGGCAGTCGAGGCTGTTCTGATTGATCCTAATCATGCGAAGCCCACGGAGCGGTATTAACTAAAGCATTTCAGAAACCGTGCTTTCGATGGCAAGGCCAGAACAACCAAGGGACAGGATTTTTTTTCCAAGTTAGACTGCTGCTCGACCTTTCGAACGAACTGATCATGATGTATTGGAGTATTGACATGATAAGATCGTTCGCCCCTACTTAGTCTTACCTAGGAAGTTGAAAATGAATATATTACAAGGTTGTTTACTACCCGATTATTGGATGCCTATTCTGATACGGAGAGACCGGTACCCGCTCCTTCTGTTTTATATAAAATAGAACCTGACCTTACTAAACGCTCCCTTTCACAAAGAATTTCTGTTATGGTTGAGGATTTGGTAAACCTAGAAAGATTGTTCCAGGAGAGGGTGAATCTCTTGAGTATCGTTTAGCGAAGCTTGGACTTCATTGTCAAATTTTTTTGGATTGATAATAGTGTGTATAGTCGAGACAGCAGATATGACTCAAGAACAGGTACCCAGCTACTTATGAATATTCAACTAAATCTGCACATCCAACATCTAGCTTTCCAGTAGATTCTGTATGATATGAGAACGTCTGTGAGTAGCCAACATCTGTATCAGTAGCTGAGTCAATCGAAAGAAGGGCTTCTGAATTAGCTGAGGTCCACTCCTCTACATCAAGAGCGGGCTCTGCTGTAAGGAATTTTTTGTCAACACTTAGATAGAGATCTTGCTGTAAACACAATAAGTACACGAAAAATTCTGAGTTGGGGTACCAAAAAGAGTTTTCTTAGGTTTTCGGCTACGCTCCTCTTCTTAGGGAAAGAATGGGGTGGAAGACAGATAAAATAAAAGAGAAGTAGGGTTTGCCATAACATTATTCGTCTTCGAAGCTGTCTTATTCTAGCCATGGCATTAATCGAGGGCTTTCCGTCCGCACAGTAAAGCGTGTGCATTTAGCTTTGGTATATAGGTAATGGGGCACGGGTATGGGGGCATCTCATACTCTTAAGGGGATTGTGTCATGTCAATTTTCATCTTTATGAATGGGGCAAGAGTAGTTGTTCGACTGTATAACAAGGCGCTTTTAAGCCCTCGTGATCGCTCTTTAATCGGTTGCACCTCATTCCCATCCTCCCTCCGTCTTCATCTTCAAGACGAGCTGATTCCTGCTTTTAGGTTTACGAGTGAAGGCTCACAGAGATCTTCCTTTCAATGAGGCATTCTCAACTCCTTTATTTCATTTCTCATACCTTTCTTTTAGAAAGTCCTCAAAAGCGTGGAATGAATATGGTAGAGTGCAAGCATAGGCAGGTGCCTGCAGATTGGATTTCATTGGAAGGAGCAACTTACCAAATTAGATAGGGGGAAAAGCGAGAGCTTCAAGAACAAGGACGATTGGGAGGAGCGAGATATCTATATACATATTCAAGCCCGATATCAGTACTTGGCACCACCGCGCACGATCAGGTTACGACAGCCAACTACTTCCCGGAAGCCGACAGCTAACCAGTTACCCATAGCAGCAGTGGAAACATGTGTCCAAATGCTCCAGTTAACGAACAAAGGGCAGTCAAGCAATCCAATCAGTCCTTGTATTGCTTGACGTTTAAGCCTGGCTCCTTACTTTTCTCTTTCACCTGGGAAAGGCCGGTTCATTGGCTTCCTTTTTTAGTTGTTTAGCTTACTAAAAGGAAGAGAGAGAGGGTTAACTTATGGAGACATGGCAGGGCTGGACTTTGAATCACTGGCTTACTCTAGCAAGGCTGGTTACAGGGTTTGCTTACTCATTGCCTGACTCGGTAACACTCAAACCTTTCTATACTCTGAGTATAGCTATAAAACCTATATTAGCCAAGCTTTTCTCAATAGCTATGGCGGCAGTGACGAGTACGGGGTTTTTCAATTCATCACATCATTACTTATGGTCGAGTACGAAGATAGGGAAGGAAGGTGGGCATACAAGTATTCTATGTTCCCTGGCTTGGATCCCTTTTACAGCTACTATATAATCAAATCCTTAGAATCTCTGCCTTCTTTCTCGTACTATGTAATCAATGGAAAGCGAATGAGACCATGATCGTAACGATTGCAGTGCCTAGGTTGAAATCCATGATTGAAATCGCTCGAGGTTTCTTGTTTGCTGTCGTTGCCTAAAGAAAAACCACCGAAAGACATCCTTAACGTTCTATATAAAAGCGATCCAAACATAGGGTTTCCTTAGGGAAGAATGGTCTCGAAGTCTTCCATTGCACAAAGATTGTTTCACGAGGAAGGAGTGAGGAATTCTTTTATATGGACTAAGAGGAGATTCCAGCTTCATTCCTCTATCCATCATCTCTTTCGGATATGTAAATGGGATATCATCCTAAAAGAAAGGAAAGATTTTAAGAATCACTGCAAGACTTTCAAGGTTCCAGCAGGGTTGTCGGAGATAGGAGATAGAGTCTTTCACTACAGCGAAGTAAAGCACTCGGAGTTTTATTAAGATGTGATTGCTCTAGTATCAAAGTAGTAGGAAAAGTTGCATTGGATTATTATTATGATTATGGAAATATAGTATCACATTAGCGGATCGAAGTGCAAGAGCGGGGCCTGGTGCTAACGTAAAGGTGGATTTTCGTTTTCTCTATTTCTTTACTTCATTAAAAGGTAGAGATTCATGCCCTATCAGGGCGATTGCTCTTTGAATAACCTTCTCTATATGAACCTTTCCTTCTGTTCCCATGCCAGGCGGGATAGAAAATCCTGGGTTCTCTGCCATGGTGAGTTGACAGGATTCATAGCTAAATATTAGCCACGTATACACATGTTAGTGAGAGGTCCACTTCCACTTCTTTTTCCGTTGGGCGGGGTCAAGCAGCTAGAAATTCACCATTCGCGGGTGGAGGCGAAGAACCAACCTCGTAGGCGGAAGAGGGGGGGGCTTGCCTCCTCGTTCCCTATCGAGTGGATCAAATCCCAAGCCTTAAGAGCCCATTAACCCATGTTCTATTCCGCTAGCCAGCTAAGCTAAAGCTTGCCATCGACCGCTCCTTCCCCCAACAGATTCAAGTGCTCCACGGCCAGACGAGCTGGCCAAAAGGCATAGGGCCAAGGCTGAGCTGGCAGGCTCATCTCACTTATTGTGTGCTTTGTTGGAATAGACTGACATCAAGGGAAAGTGCACTTTATCTCGATTCCTCTCTTTCTACAACTCTTTCTTTCCAACCCACTGCTCAGCCCCCTCCAAACAATGGCATCAAGGTCGGAAACCCAAAGGGTCGGGCCTCAACCGATCTACTGATAAGGTAAGGGAAAAGACAACTGAATAAATGGGTCTATCCTATAAAGACGGGCTAGAGTAAACGCCAAGCGCTGGCCAGGTTCAATTCCAGCTTGCCTTTCATTGGAAATTGTTAGAGTAGTCTCGAGCAGCGCTCTTCTGCCATGCGATGGGAAGAGAGTTGGGACGGCTAGCGAACTCAACCCTTGCGGCAAGAAAAGGACTCAATAGCTCATAGCCCGGGTGTGGCTCCCCTTTCTTACTTCTCTTACTTCTTATTTCTTGGCCTTGGCCTGGCCCCCTTTGGTCCGAAATAGCCGTACGCACTCCTCCATATCCCACTCTGGAGGTAGGGCCCAAGAATCCTATATTTTTTGTTGAGTTCCAGTAGGAATGGAGTGGCTCATGCCAGACCTGAGAGATCATCCTACTTATCAGCTAGTTATCGGCTAGCTCAATCGAGCATCCCCATGATATATTCAGCCAGCTTGTTAGCTCAGCTTGTCTCCCTCGGGACTCGCCATTCTCACTTATATAGTCTTCCATTTCGTCTCCACAAGTTAGCCTGTCTGCCTGCAAGGCCCAATCGAAGCAGATTGTCCCCGACCTTAAGGGTTCCGGATAGCGCCCCTTCACTTGTAGTTTCGCTACTCTAGGACATCAACACCAACTCAGGCTCCAGCCCTAACTTCAGCTTTCGATTCCACTTCCAATTAGGTACCAGCCTTGGCCTAGGCATCGGCTTCCTTCTTCGTAGTCTTCTTCTTCACTCTTTCCCTCGGATTCGGCATAGCCTTCTTCATTCAGATTCTTCATCCTTGTCTTCGTCTACCAGATCGGATCCAATCAAAGCAGTTCGTCCCCCTTCTCAAGTTCCGGAGGGTGGCTCTTCACTTGGTGTTCACTATTCTTTTGTATTGGCACTAACAATGGCACCGACTTTCACTTTGACTTAGTCCTCCGCTCATGAATCTGGCTATCTCAAGATATCCGGATTCCATTGCTTTCTGATGCGCCTTATCTTTCCAAAAGGTCAGACTTTCCCCTTCCAGGGTGACCCCATTTGCCCGAGCCCTAATCGAGGAATGGCAATCTCGTTTCGGCCTGGCCTTGTCTCTTCTCTCTGAAGGCTGTTCCTATTCATATTCAAATTGTTAGATAGCTTCGATCTTTCAGTTTCTATCTTTGGTTCTCGAGGTTCTCAAGTTCCCCCTTCTAGAATCTCCTATAGTCCACTTCGAAAAAGAGGGAGGGCGGAGTCCTCCATGAATTCTGTTATAGCAGGCTGAAGGGGGTGACCCTCAAACCTATTCCTACGTCGCTCAAGAAAGACGACGGGACGGGGACTCAGACGAGAATTCTAACAAGGTAAAACAGATGGAAACGGGGTCTAAAAAAGAAGATTGCTCCGTGACCAAGTCCACATTTAATGAAATCCAATTCTTTGAGAGTCAAAGCAAAGATGGAAGAGGAGGGGGTAGACCTAACGATTGTTCAAGTCAAGAAAAACATACGGCCAGCAACAGCTTTAGCGGAAGGAAGGAATATTCAACGGGGATAAGGGACCCACCGGGTAGAATGAAAAAGAAAAGTTAGTTAGAAGGTTGTTCAATTACATGGCTTACTTTTGGGGGATAGACTTGTTCTTCTGTAGGGAAGGAGCGAACGGAACGGGGTGTTGCTTGTTTGAAGTAGGGAGAGTCGTCTCCATGTCCTCACTTTGTGAAGTAAGGACATGAAGACCTCGCATTCAAGCTTGAAGTAAGCCGTCAGCGTTTCCGAGCTAACGAGTGAGTGTCTCTCCTCCCGTTAGTCGTCGAGTTAGAGAGTTCGAGTTGCTGTTGCTGTTGTTTCTCTTTCAATTAGCCCCCTCGTGCCGTACACAAAAAGGGAGGCGCGAAGGGGGCAGTCAGACACGCAAGAGAGAGGGTGAAGCTCGACTGAAAGGAGAGGAGCACTCTCTCTCCCCTTCTTGCTTTCCTGACTCATAGTTAGATATCCGACTTAGTTGCTTAAGCAAGTCTCGAAGTAAGACAGTAAGCGTCCTTATGGCGAATAAGCTGCTCCAACAAAGGTCAAAAGCAGATATTTCACTAGGGCTAGTTGCTTCCTCGGGTTAGAGATATGTCTTTTCTACGGGTCTTTGGATAGGGCCTTTCATAAAGCGGTGTATAAGGCGGCGGCTAAGGTATATATATGGGATAAGGCAGATATAGGGCTTGCCCTTAACGGCCTTGATCGGAGTTGAACGTAGAGGGAAGTCGCGTCGTGAGTTAAGTCATAAAGAAGCGAATCGAGATGACCTGACCATGTTTTCTTACTCTCTTCCTGTCAACTCGTGTCTCGAGTAGACAGATGGTACAGAGGCCTGCCCGCGACTACGAGCTGCCAATGCACCTTTCTTTGGGTCGCTACGCTCGGGGTCGAGAACAGGTTCAAAAGTAGAAGGTGGTCCAAAACGAGCTAACGCGAGTTTTCGAACTACGCTTTTTCCCGTTTTTGAACATCACTGAGATAGGCTTTTCCCCGAACCATTGACTCTTGTTCGGAAGGGAAAAGTTGATTCATTCAATGGAGCTTTATTTGTTTGATCTAGTAAGGAGGGTGTTAGAAAGAAGCCACCGCCCGACGAAACAGCGGTTTACAACAGAGCGACCCGGGACATCGAGCGAAGAGCTCCAATGCGCGTATTCGGAGCTACGCGGATGCCGTAGTCGCAGAAGCCGGATCAACATCATGACAACGGCATTCTGGAAACTGTTGGGCCAGCCACAATTGGTCTAATGTCTGGATGCGTATGGCGGTACACTGAGAGCACCTTTCAAGTCGGCTGACAAAGAAAGAAAAAAGGGTTTCGTCGTCTTTTTCCCGCTTTCACCTTCGATTGCCCAAAAATGGAACGGCTTTCAATTCGCTTCTCTCTCTCCGGCGAGGTTTGAACTTCCTTATTTGAGTTGAGTAAGGGGAAGGCCTTCGCGATTCGCATCTTCCCGTCCAGCAAAGAAAGTGGAGGGGGGCGGACAGCAAGCTGGAGGACGCTGCAGAACCGCGTGATTGATCCATCTGCTCCCTAATTGAAGCAAGTTGGAAAGCCTGAAGAGCCTCAGCCCCTACCATTCTATTTAATAAAATCAAAGCTGACTAGCAATCGCTCGTTTTTCTTATTAGCATGGGATTGGATGTTAATAATGAAATCCATCACTATACCGAGCAGATCACGGGCATTCACATCTTGGTCAAATGGAACTATGCGCGATTCTCTCGTGAATCGCCTTCAGCAAAGTATGGCATTCAGGGTCTGAACCCCGGGATCAATCTTTCTTCATAGATACAAGACATTCGTTGCTGATCTAAAAAAGATCTTATCCTGTGGGCGTTAGCGGACGTTTTTCATTCTTCACCCTTCCTCTCCCGGTGGTCGAGTGACCGCTGGCGCCCCTTTTCTTTCCCTTTACTAAGATAGGCCGATGACTCGCTTGTTCAGTACTGCTAACTATTCTAATCGGATGCCGTCCCCTCGGGACTACCAGTAGTTTCGGTTGTTGAATCTCGTGCAAGTTAGGTTGTGCTTGTATTGGCTGCAAGCGGAACGAAGGCGCTTTAGGTGTGTGTTGACCATGTGCTCTCGCGTCATGTAATGTCGTATGTATGATAGAGGTGGTGTGGTGATTGACCTCAATGCTAATGGTTATCCCCAAGGTTCAACGAATGAATGAAGCTATGATCGTACCCGGATAGAAATGACGGTCTTCCTCTGATGTCTCCAAGCCGGCCATAATAGAATAGATAGGCAAAGCAGCCAATAGCAGTCTGTTTTAGCCTATCGATAGATAGTAGGTTGCTTCCAAGCTCAAACCATTTGAAACGGAATAGCTACTTTATTCTTGTTATTGATAGAGTGGTATTCTCCGCCCCTGTCAAATAAAGTAGAGGGAGAGAACTGGAAGAGAGAAGGAAAAAGAGCAAAGGATTTACAAGTCTAATGGGAGAGGAATGGCTGACACGTTGACTGCCTTCGAGAAAAATGGAACCCAAGCGGTCTAAGCCCCGGGACGGACCCCAACCGAAAGAAAGGCGCTAGACGGACTAAGGGCAAGCGAGATAAAGAAAGCAGCTGGCCCTTAGTGTAAGTGTAAAACCTTGCCGCGGGAGAGTCTTTCTCCAATGAGAATAAAGCCAGTTTTTGGGCAAGACAAGAAAGGAACTCGCCCTTTGACACCACACCAAGGGATAAGAGCTGATTGCTGGCGATGACTTGGTGAAAGGAATCTATGAGAGAAGGTTCTCAAACCGGGTTCCGACCGAATAGAACGCGGAGCCAACGAGTTCAGTCGAACAGCGTAACGAGTCTAAGGGCGGCTTGAAAGGAATGGATGGGCGTAGGCTTAATAGTGAACGCAGACCCTGCTTATAGATATGAGATCAATGACTTAAAAGACAGATGCCGAGAGAAACTGTTAGACTTCTTTATTGCGTTGCGAAGAGAGATCGAAGACGAAGATTTTCTGACCTTGAAATTGAAAGAAAGGGCGGGCACTGGATGGAAAAGACAGAGAAGAGAACAACCCACCGGAAGGGCATACCTCAGGAGCACCAATCTCCCCCGGCAAACATCTATCTGCACGAAGCCGACCAGAAAGCAAAATGAAAAAAAAAAGGGCTTTTTCAGCTGCAGCTGCATCGCACTGCCGCATAAACAATGGATCCGCCGGGCTGGATGAGCAACCTTCTCTGGAAAAGAATAGTGAAAAGGCATGTCACTTGGAACGGAACTGGTTGCTTACAAGACAAAACTAAAGCTAGCTTCTATATGTTCAGGCAAAGAACATATAGAGGAAGCAACCTTATATCTGGCCTATATACCAGTAGTGGAGTGGCTTGCTACTTTCAATCATAAGAGTGAAATTGAGCAAGGCAAGGGAGAAAGAAGTTGTCCCCTCTTCTCTGGTAACACGCCGCCGATCATACGGAGCGCTCCGCCCGCCACCTCATGTTCCAAAGTGAAACCGTTGTTCTTCTGGTACAAGGGCTTTTTCGACTCTTATCTTACTAGATAGGGGGTGGCGGGTTTGGCTAGGTAACATAATGGAAATGTATCGGACTGCAAATCCTGGAATGACGGTTCGACCCCGTCCTTGGCCTCGGGGAGTGGCGAGCAGCACGGAACTTTCATTAATCAAAGGGGGGCTTTCCCTTGTTAGAAATCCACAGACAACAAACTGGAACTTCCAAACCAAAGAAATGCAACATGAGAAGTTTTACGTTACGCTTCCAATTCCGTTTTGAGAATACGCCCCTCTACGTAGTTTTCTATCTAGGTAGGCCGATCGAAGGCCAGTTAAACTCAAATCTATCTTACCTTCAATCCATCTTTGTTCAGCCAGCTCATAAAAAAATGTTAGACCAATATCAGGGCTGACACAACCGAATTGGTTGAGGAAAAGGAAACCCCAGCGACCAAGCACTCCCGCCCCCAAAAGCGGAGACTGAACAAACGCCAGGTTGTCGAAGACACGTCTGAAGAGGAGGCGGGCGCCCTCTAAGTTTACCACCCTACCCACTAATGGACTATGAGTAGGGCAGGCGAACGGGAACCGACCGAGAACCCGAACCGCTTGACTGACTGACCCCTTCATACTCGATTCATTAGGGGGATGAAACCAATAATCAAATAAGTGAAAAAAATCGCGCAAGCGAAGCCGGGAAACGGACCGCAGCGCAACGACTAGGACTCGTGTCGGAGGAGTTTTGAGCGTGAGCTCCCACTCATGCAGCGGCAAGGACCCGCAACTCTCGAAGGGGCCACCAACCGCCCCGCCCGAATCGCTGTAGCAAATCCTCCCTCCCTTGACTCAATGGATAGCGCTTATCCTCTTTCAATCAACAAAATGAGAAATGGGGGAGAAAGAAAAGAAAGAGGCAATGAAATTGAAGAAGAGGCTTTGCGCCTGAAAATGGACTAATGAAGATCCAGGGTCTGTGCTTTCAAAAAGATAAAGATGCAAAGGGTAAAGAGAAAGTGTTTTGTTTTGACCAACCAACCTGACATAAGGATTCTAACTCGCCCACTTAGAGCAGATGGAGATTCTCGGACGGGGAAAAGCGGCACTCGACATCTATTAAACAACACCAAGAAAAAAGCCATACCATGCCCTCGGGAGAAAGTCGTGATGATTGCCATGAATGCTGCCCTCGAGGACGTGTACAAGAAGGTCTTTTCCGATTCCTATCAAACATGGTGCACCTCTAAGTGAAAACGCCGTGGAGACTTTGACCGAATGAATAGGGATCAATTAATAGACATTTTTTTTTAGGTCCAGGATGAACGCTTTTTTCGTTCGCTATGTGCTGACTGGATGCGTACTCGCGTGATTGATCGATGGACGGGGGAATTCCGTGAATGACGAGACCGGCCTAACCTAAAGTCAAGGCTCTTCCCTCTCTTGATGGCGAATCTTGATTGCATTTACTTACTATAGGCACTAGGAACCGATTCGGAGAAACAAGAAGCATGGCATGAGATACGCTAGGCAAAATTTCCGATAGCGAATTACTTGACTCGATGGATAGAGGGAGGGCCCTCCAACTCAAGCACGAAATCGATGTTGAGTCAACAATCATCGAGAGGGGCACCACCAAGCGAGATCGAGACCAGCACCTTGTATAGGTTGGGGAAAAACCCTTTTCTAAAACTAAAACAAAGGGTCCAAACCTGCGCTTCTTCAAAGATCCCATAAAGAAAAGAAAGGTAGGGGCCTCAAAACAAGCGAGAAACTTGACTTTGAGAAAGAAGGGGGAAGGGGGCGCGCTAGCTCTTATATAATATAGGGCTTTTTTTTTCAGCTTGATCGGAATCGATTCTATGATTGAATAGCGGAAGTGCTACTTAGTAGTAGAAACTCAGAGAGACAAACAGAGAGGGGACTCTATCCTGCTAACTCCTAGGATGAGAGGTAGGTCCCTTGTTTTTGGCAGGAAGAGTGGAAGCCTTTGTTGCCCCTCGGTAGAGTGAGTCTACTTAGCGAACTGGCAGAACGCGGAGATCAATGGATCAATATGAATCTCGAGAGTGGATAGTTGACCGTCGCCCCCTTGTCCTGGAGGCTCTCCGGCCGGGGAGGGGCTTGCTATCGTCTTTTTCACATACACCGGGAAAAAGAGTGACGAACCCTTTTTTGTTCGGTCATAGGTTGGTCCAAAGAACGAGAGTCGGCTTCCTTAAGGGAGTTCTTCCTCAGTAGCTCAGTGGTAGAGCGGTCGGCTGTTAACTGACTGGTCGTAGGTTCAAATCCTACTTGGGGAGAATTGATAGTTATCGCTTTTCTGACCCCCTGTTTTTCTCTTTAGTTTAGAAACTAGCGGGGACATCAAAAGTGGGAATTTTATTGTTGGTTTTTATTCCTCACTCTCGTATAGGTGAACTTGGTTCGTGAAATTCTTAGGGAGAGAAGAAGGATCCACTGGGAATGAATGGGAAGACTGGAGTAGTATCTTCATTAGCCGGAAGGAATTTGTCTCCTTTCATTCGAAGAACGAACAAGAAAGAAAAGGCTTGCTGTTTAGGTAGGATAGATAGATGTCGTCCAATGGCTAAAGCTTTGCCAGCTTCTTGTAGACTGAACTCTCTTCTCTTTAGGTTCCGAGTTGTTTTTGGGTGGGATGGTCTAATTTTGCTTCGCCACTAGTACCAACGAAGTTCTTGGTAATTTTCAAGGGGGAAAGGAAGATCTCCACTCATTTCATTCATTCAGTGCCTACGGCGAGGCGCGACCAGCTTGCTTGCTGTAGCCCTATTTTAGTAGACTAGGCTGGGTAAGCGTAAGCTATTTAAGTAGGCTCGCAGCTTCGCCAGAAGCGACGAAGGGGGGGCCTCGGCCCGGGAAGGGGAGAGTGGCCGAGTGGTCAAAAGCGACAGACTGTAAATCTGTTGAAGTTTTTCTACGTAGGTTCGAATCCTGCCTCTCCCACTTTTTTTTTGTAGACTTCAGAGAAGAGATTCAGGCATTTGTCAGCGCAATCAATCTTTTTGAGTTGGCCCACCGAGCGAAGCTCTTTCTTTTTTTTTTTTGGCCGTGCCGTGAAGTTAAATTGTATCGTATGTTAGTTAGAGAGGTTGGCGAACTACTACGATCTATAGATTCCCAATCTATATCCAATCCCAACGAGAATAGAAGCGAGTCGCTTCCAGCTTGGCTTGTAGTCGTCGGCCTTCCTACACGCATGCGCCCGCCCTCATTCCTCTCCCTATCGGTCGAGTGGTCCCCTCCTCTCCCTATCGGTCGAGTGACCGCCCTCTCCCTCTCCTTACAGTCGAGCCCGCTGACGCGACCCTCTCCCTATCGGTCGAGTTCTGCAAACCCGGTCGAGTCCGCTGCGCCCCTCTACCTATCAGTTGAGCGTCTCCAAACCTCTCCCTCTGGTCGAGCCTCTTTAAACCTCTCCTTTACAGTCGAGCGTCTTTGAACCTTGCCTTGCTTCAGGAAATTCTGGAATGCGCTACCTTTCCTTTTGCACCAGCCAATGCCATTATAAACAATTCTACCCCTTGACAGTTGCCATGCTCACGTTTCCACCACTGCCAGATAAGCCAACCGCACTAACGGCCTCAAAGCCTTAAACCGGGATTTCCGTGCCAATGTGTTTCTGGGGTCAAACTTCTATAGCGGGGAAAGTTCTGACTTTTGGTTCCCTAAGAGCTGTTACCTCCTGTCCCGGAAAAGCCTAACTTGTCTAGCCGGAAAATGCCTCCTTTTCTGACCTCCAATAGATAAGAACCGCAAGGGTGGTATTCTGGGAGTGTTGCATGCCCCAATAGAAAGATTTATTAGACTATACCCATTACAGAGATAATAATACACACTTTAATGCCCGAAACTCCAACTGAAGAAATCCACCTCCGGCAAAGACTTCCACTATGAGCTCGATTGTTCCCATAATGCGACTTAGGGCCCGTAGGAATAAAAAGTCTTATACTTCAACCACCGGGACAAATGAAACTACTATATCTGGAAAACTTCGACTCTGTCACCCTTTCCCACGGCCTATAGGAACCAGGCTATCGACGCAGCTAGACCGCTTCGCCCCTAAGTCCTCTCCTCCTAGCTCTTGCCTTTATCCGAAAGTGAAGCCACTTAGTCTTTGCTACGCACCTAAGCGTCTTTCTTGGTTGTGCAATTGCTCTTTCTTCGGTCGTTGATGTGTGAGGAGCGATGGTTGCCCTTTTTTCTTTTTCCAAAGAACTGAATTCCGCCGCTATCTAGGCAAACCTGAGTTGAGTAAGGGAGTAGAGTATGGTATGAGTTTCCTATACTGAACTCTATTTACTGAGACGGATACTTCACAACTACGATATCCTTGACTATCTAATAAAGCGGCGGAATAAGAAATATCATAGATAAAGTCAGACTGATAAGTAGATATATCATATAGAATGCGTGGCACACAAACTATATCACACTTGATCGGGTGAACAAATAGCTTTTTAGATAGGATTTTCTTAGCTTTAGATGGTATGCCCGGAATGGTAGGCTTTATCTCCTTCGGGTACGAGGATGGCATCTAATTCTGTTGGAGGACGGGATGAGAGAAGTTCAACAGGCAAGGCCGGCTTTGCTTCAGATGTAGTGGATCGGTATTCTGCTATTCTCTATCGCTTGATACCGGACATAGAACCCTCTCTCTATCAACCCAACTGTCTAACCTTTCTTTCACATCACAGCTATCAACTCTCCTTTCTTGTCTGGACAGTCAATCTTTTTTCGACGCTGGGCTTTAGTCATCCGCCGAATTCCCGGTAGTGGTTCATCTACCTTGATCTGCCTTCCGAGTGACATGGAAGACTGCCTAAACCACTTCTTAGCTCAGAAAGAAAAGAATATGAAAGCTATCTCATTCAACATGGGACTTGCTGCTGTCTTGATTCCCACTTGTTGAAGCTAGAAGCTCTTGCTAGATTATCCGACATTGACTCGCTAGAAGAAGATTGTCCGAATAGCTTCATTCTTCTATATGTGATAATAGTGATAAGGTTTCCAAGGGCTATCAGATAGCAATGAGTGGACTGGCAAGCAAGCCTGTACTTCTTTCTTTTACAGGCATTGCAGGTCCTAGGTCTGGTTGGGTAAACAAGCTGGGGCATAGCTTCTATTGCTGGCTTGTCTGCCCTGTCTCACAACTAATTGAGGACTTTTGCAGCTATATGTCGATCAAAAAGTCACTCCATTTTGCCATGCCTATCTTTGAAAAAACGAGTTGAGAGCAACTCCCCTATACGGAGATAGACTCTCCTGATTAGGAAAGGAAGATCCGTAACCGGTAGATTGGATTGCCGGTGGAAGTCAACAAGGACAGATTCCTGTTGGCCAATCGAATGGAAATCCCATCTCATTCCCGATTAGACTTCCTAGACTGAGCAAGCAATCTCTTCTCTGTTGATGTCTTTTTACCCGAATGCTATAGCTTTGGTAACGAATTTCGGGCTAAGTAAAGGAGGCCATTGCCTTTTTTCCAGTCCAACGTATAAAGCCTTGAGAAGGCCAAGCCTTACGAACCAAGCCTTGAGACACACGTACGAAGACCTTGACAAAGACCAAGGTCCATGGTATCCGTACTCAAGACCTTGACAAAGGTCCTAAGACACGAAGTGTCGGCCTTAAGACGGTCGGTAAGCACAGGATAAAGCATATATGGTACCATTCCCTCAGGGTGAACCGATCCTTTCTATCATAGCGCCCACTTAGAAAAGACGGTAAAAGAGAGTGCCACATCTTTATAGAAGTAGAAGCGGTAGAAGGCAAGCAACTCTCGTTCTCGTAAGAGGTCTTCCCGGTCGAGATGTCTGAGGAAAAGTGTATCGGTATCAACAACTGTCGCAACGGTCTTGTAACTGTGGAAAAGGATCCTGTCTTTCAATCACTTGAATCGGTTTATTAGTTATTCTAAATAATATAAATGTAGCAAACGTTCGGCAGTACAGGATAGGTGAAAAAGAAAGAGAAGTTTCAAATGCTAGAATTCGACCTTATCTCTTTAAGCTGGCAAGTTTCCTTGTTAGTCTTTATCGCTATAAGGCCATTTTTCTTAAGTGAAAAGGAAACTAAAAAAGAGCTTATAAAGCAACGACTAGAGTCTAGTGTCCGGATACAAGCTTCATTATTGAAATGCCGCAGCCACTACTTTGACTCCTTTTTTGCAATTATTAACTCCACGGAACTTTCTTGATATCAACGCAACTTATCCTTTTGGAACTGACGTAACAAACTACGCGAGCCTCCTAACGAAGCCAACATAAATCCTATCCGAATAAAAAAAAGAAAAGGCAGTTTCATTATGGTGGTATACCAGCCGCCTGTTCTGGAACTTCCAGTTCCAATCGAAGCATATAGATCCGTAAATAGATTTGTATGTATAGCCACTTCAGTCGTGCTCGTCGTTTCTCGAAAGTATCTTTTTTCTGGGAACATGGTCAACCAGAAATTATTATGTTCGCGATTCTTCATCCACCGATGCAAAAAATGCTCTAGTTTTCCATTCTCATGTGAGGCCGGAAAGTTTCTTAGCAACAGGTCGGCACGAAGTGATTCATCATGCTCAAACATGAGCCGATCGTTCGTTAGGGACGGTTTATAGATCATCAAATTCCCACAAATGGAATGAAAAGTGGGTCCATGTAAATGATCGAGACCTCGCAAACAACAACGCTCCTTCCCCATATGGAGTTCGGAACCCAAAGGCAATCGTTGAGTGAACTGTATCTTCTTTGTGTTAGTTGACCTAAGCCGCACCATTACAGCTGGGGTGGGGCTCGGCCTCCGAACCGTACGTGAGACGAGTTTCTGCCTCATACAGCTCGGGCCGAAGACTGGGGGAAGTTTAGGAGAGATGGGGAGACCCAGCAGCAGCCGGTCGGGGCGGGGATAAGCTTGCTTCTTCACAAGCTTCTTTTTTCAAAAAACCAATCCGAATAGAAGGGCTTCGCCTTCTTTCTATTCCATCCTATTTCATTCCGGGATAGGCGGCTAATACTAATCTAATAAGTGAAGTAGTCGTCGTCTGACTTTTAACGTGAAATCTAAGGCTCGGACACCAGACCGCTCGTGCCCGCCCATTCTGTCTCGCCCTAAATGGAATGGCTCTCTTAGTTAGGCTGCGCCCCGACCCGAGTCCCCACGTCCGCTCTTTCTCCGTCCGCAACCCAAGAAGTTGGCAAAGCCAACACAACATTAGTTAGGGCCGTCCCCTTCATTCTATACTAACCCCGGCCCGGGGCTGGCTTTTTGGGAAGTCCGTTCCCACCGCGCTCACGGCCCGGCTGGCCTGCCTTTTGTTTCAAAAATAATAGTGGGAATTCTCCCGTTCCCTGGTCAAAGACTTGGTTGGATGCGGGATCTACTCCACGAGGAGCGGTACGAACGTAGATGATATCATCACGACCTCTCTTTTCGTACCGCTAGGGATGCTTAACACCACTTCGCCAACTGGCGTTACCTGCGCTTTCGTGTCTCTCAGTGTGGTCAGCACTGGGTGTTTCCGTTTCCGAGCAGCGAAGCTTACACCCATTCGCATTAGTTCATCCAAAGTTCCTTACCCTTATGCACGAATTATTGAATAAGCCATCTTCCTATCAAGGTTAAGGAGTCAACTGAGCATCTCAGCGGCGGGATTGAATACCCGGATCGAATCAGAGTTCACGCCGCCCGCCCTGAACAAATAGGAGGCGTGGGCCACAGGTCGCAAATAAGCCGCCGGGTCGCACGACAGAAGAACACCCAACATACAGATGCACACTCCTCCATGTGAAATATTCATCTTCATTGGAGCTCTTTGGTAGTAGTCGTGACCAACAGCCATCAGCTGTCGGCTCGTTGGTAAGGCGAGAGCTTCAAGCCCGATTTCTGGTGGCACACCCCACACACAAGCACCGCCCGACGAAGGAGGGACGGGGAAAGCTACAGGCCCAAAACCTTCGACCCTTCTTTCTAAATGGGGGTGCCCGAAGCACCTCATCTTGTCATTTCGTCGTTGCTCATTCCCGTTAGGCCGAAGTGTTTGGCGTTTCCTTATTCGGACCCGCTCACGCTTCGCTGACCTATCGCGTGGTAAAGAGAAGAAAGTACGAAAGAATAGTAAACAGAGCACACCGCAGAAAGATTCTAAATATGAGAAGTCCCCCTTGGATTCGAAAAGAAGGAAATGAAGAACGGGAACAAAACGAAATAAGGCGTTTCTAGCTCTAGTTTCGGGTGAGCTTCTCCCCATTATGTCTGGTAATAGAATAGGGCGGCTTGCTCTGACCAAGACTCCACTTTTTGCTCCGTCCATGGAGCGTATGAATTTCCTGGAATGTAGATAGACCAAAAGAGGGAATGAAGAGATAGGAATAGGAATTATAGTACCATTGGAAGAAGAGGCACCCATGGGAACATCTCTACTGACAAACCATTTCAATAGTACGGGTGCTGCCGTGCCACGAGGCACGACCATGAAAGTAATGAAAAAGAAAAAGTTATGTAGTTGGACCATCTGCTCTATCCGTTCGAGTTTCGCTTCTCTAGAGAAGGTGAGACGCTCAAAATGAAAGTGTTCGCAACGCATACCGAAAGGATACCAATGAAGCCGACCATTAATAACTAGTTCGAAGACCAGGAGCGGTCTGATCCCTGATTTGATCTGACAGACTGCTCTTAGAAAGATGAAAGAAAAGCAAACTCTCCAAATTGTTGACCAACCCTTTCTTCAGTGATCTTAGATCAACCAACGAACAGCTACAGCATCTTGACACCTTAGGAAGGTACAGCAAAAATCTTTTTTCTATACTATAACGAAAAGTCTGACATATCTCGTTGGGGAGTCGAACCCACACAAGAACTCCCTCTCTGTATTGAACTCTAACTGTCGCCCGCTAAACCACTGAGCTGTAGGGATTTCTTCTCACACAGTACCAATCGCAACGAGATTCTAGAAAAGCTTCAATCGCATTACATACAGAGAAGTAGGCCTTTTAAAGACTAGTATGCTTTCTAAGTTTAACATACATGTCTGGTGCTAATTCTGTTAGTACTCCTATACCTGTTCGAATCTTCACTCTCCATGTCATTTATTAATGACTTGAGGCCAATAAAGTCATGGCCTTCTCCTGACTTCCGGTTCAATAAATGGTGTGATAGGATTCTAGCTTCAAAAATGGATCAATTGAAGGAGTTCTTCTCTAAATAACAAATAGGGAGGCGGAAGCAATCAAAGTGATGCGTAAGATCGGGTACTCAATTACCTGACGTACAGCCTCCAGCACCTTCAGTGGGGGCATCCCAAGCTCCACCTAACCACTTCTCCTGATAAAATCAAAGACAATGTCATGGCCTTGGGTTCGACTTTCTAATAGAAGAAAAGACCCTCCTTGCTAAGCGTGTACGACGCATTGTATCTATCTGAAGATCTTAGGCTGATTACAGCTCTTTCCTTTCCTGAAGAAAGAAAGTCATGCAGAGGTTGACAAAATCGAGACATCGACGGCTCAATGCTCTTCTATAGAATTCTCAGATGAAGACTTGTTGCTGGGCACAACCGGCCTTTGTTGATGGCTGGAAGTCTTGAATACATACCTGTATCCAGAATCATGTTAGACTGCGATAAACCTTTGAAGATGCTGCTGAAGTTGGGATATACAATGATCTCAGTCCAACCAATGTTATGATACAAGGATGGAACCAATCGGTTCAACAAGCCCTAGGCACTATCCGATTACGGTTAATGATCGAAGATATGATGACTTATGTCACATTTCATGTCATCGATGCTATCACCTCAACCAATGTTCTTTTGGGACGTCTTTGGCTGCACGAGCACAAAGCGCTAAATCGCTCTTTATTTAATCGCATTAAAGCATCAGTGCTTGAAGTACAAGACTCCCGAAGGAGAAAGGAAAACGAAGAAGACTAAGCCATCGATAGAGAGGGAGGGCGTGCAAGGCGTTATCTATGATTATTTTCAGCTAGTCACAAAAGTGCAGCTCCGCTCTTCATGCGACCTAAGAGTTTTTCCTCTTCTATATACAATGATAGTGGCTATCTCCTTTAGCATTTTAGGGTACCTACTCCAGTCTTCCCATTCATTAGCCAGCGGATCTGTGGGCATGAAAAGATTCGTTTCAGCGGTTGGCATGGATGGAGCTTTTAAGCCACTCGAGTGGAATAAGTTCCGAATGGAGAGAAATCCTTTCTCAATCCAGAGGTCCTAAACCGCTTGGCAAACTCAGCTGAGCCAGTTTTAGAGATCAGGGACTTTTGATAACTTATTGTATTGAAACCCCCCATTGCTCTAAAGACTTCTCATACAAGGAGGCTACCTAAGACTAAGATAGAGGTTTTGATAGCCCTGGCAAGGACCAGTGAACCACTTCACTTCTTCCCCCTATCGGGGAAGTAAGCGCCCTTGACTGGGAGAACAACTGAGGAAAGGAAGGATGACCCTTTTTTCGTTAGTATCCACTCCCCTTACTCAACTCAAATAGGGCTCTGATGCCCATCCAATGCCCTAGGAAGAGGATCGTTTACTATTACTAATAGGCTGTCCAAAGGAGCATTTCTCTTTCTTTATTTATCTTTCTATAGAGGGTATTCTTCCTTAATACCTTCAAAATGGTCCGGAGGTGGCTAACGTGGTCATTTAACGAATAGCTATAGCCCGCGATTCAAGTATACCACCAGTCGTCTAAGTACGGGTGGAAGAGCTCATTGTGGAGGGTGCAGAACGTGGCAGGGGCATTGGTGAGTCCAAAAGGCATAACCAGATCAAACGCCTCTTTATTAGTATTACTAAGGTTGCTTGCTTGTCACACAGGTCGTCTTTGGCTCGTCTCCTTCCGCGATACGCACCTGGTAGTAGCCTGACTGTAGATCCAACTTCGAGAAGTATCTCGCGCTTCGGGCGAAGAAGTCTGCAATCAAAATGGATACTTGTTCTTGATGGTTAGGTTACAAGGTTGAGCGCCCGATAATCAATGCACAAGGCTCCCGCTTCTTCTGGAATCAAACAGGGGCTCCACAACCTTTTCCCCAGCAATATAGGGAAAAACTGCTTTCTTTGAGGGCTGGAATCTAAATAGAAAGAGGTCTCAATGAGTTCCTTCAATTCTTTCCTGAGCTCAATCAATCCCCTTAACTAATAGATGCTAGTTGGGGAGCCATCTGCTAAACCTAGCCCCAGTCTAAATAGAAATCAACGGGGGTTTGGCTCCAGGCTCCAACTCGATCTTGTGGTGGACTGCCCGGGCACTTGGAAACTCACTCGTGGGGCATGATATTCCATAATTTCTAAAGTACTTGCTGCACTTTCTGAGAAAGAAGTCGTCTTGGTATTGGATCCGCTCTTCTGTTAGCATGAACATGAATGAGATTCTATTCATCTTCTTTATTCTTAAGAGAAACCCCCACCCGAACCATTCTTAAGACCACCAAGCTCTCTCGAATGAATGCTACTCCTTTACCTTTCAATATACAGGTGGGGCAAAATGCTGCACGCACTAAGACGTGATACTTTCTGACAAAATCGTCCTGAAGACGGATGCGACGGGAAGAAGTGGCATTTAGAAGTGTTGCTGACTTAACATTTAGGTTTCGGCATAACAAAGCTTGCACTGTCTTTTCGCACTTAGGCGTACAGCGTGCCATTGGTAATGATTCTACTACGGTGCCACAAATTCGCAAGCTGATCCTAAGTAATCGTTGTTTTTCATTGGATTCCGAAGGAACTACTTCGTTAGGA